TTAGCCGTCTATAGAATTAGCTTCAACAGCAGCTAGATCCAGAGGGAAGTTGTGAGCGTTACGTTCGTGCATAACTTCCATACCAAGGTTAGCACGATTAATGATATCGGCCCAAGTGTTAATTACACGACCTTGACTGTCAACAACAGATTGGTTGAAATTGAATCCATTTAAGTTGAAAGCCATAGTGCTGATGCCCAAAGCAGTAAACCAGATACCTACTACTGGCCAAGCAGCTAAAAAGAAATGTAGAGAACGGGAGTTGTTGAAACTAGCATATTGGAAGATCAATCGGCCGAAATAACCGTGAGCAGCTACAATATTGTAGGTTTCTTCTTCCTGACCAAATTTGTAACCTGCATTAGCAGACTCATTTTCGGTAGTTTCCCTGATCAAACTCGAAGTTACCAAGGAACCATGCATAGCACTAAATAGAGAGCCGCCGAATACGCCAGCTACACCTAACATGTGAAATGGATGCATAAGAATATTGTGTTCAGCCTGGAATACAATCATGAAATTGAAAGTACCAGAGATTCCTAGAGGCATACCATCAGAGAAGCTTCCTTGACCAATAGGGTAAATCAAGAAAACAGCAGTAGCTGCTGCTACTGGAGCTGAATATGCAACAGCAATCCAAGGACGCATACCTAGACGGAAGCTAAGCTCCCACTCACGACCCATATAGCAAGCTACACCAAGTAGGAAGTGTAGAACAATTAGCTCATAGGGACCACCGTTGTATAGCCATTCATCAACAGAAGCTGCTTCCCAGATGGGATAGAAATGCAGACCGATGGCTGCAGAGGTAGGAATAATAGCACCGGAAATAATATTGTTTCCATAAAGAAGAGAACCGGAAACAGGTTCACGAATACCGTCAATATCTACTGGAGGAGCTGCAATGAAAGCGATAATGAATACAGAGGTTGCAGTCAATAGGGTAGGAATCATCAAGACACCAAACCATCCAATGTAAAGACGGTTTTCAGTGCTAGTGATCCAATCGCAAAAACGATTCCATAGGCTTGCGCTTTCGCGTCTTTCTAGAATTGCGGTCATGGTTATAACTTGGTTTATTTAATCATTACAAGCTCCCAAGCATACACATAAGGCTTGTTATTAAACAGTATAATAACATCATATCTGTATGTCAATATTATTGCCTTCCTTGAAGGTAAATGTAATTAGAGAAAACTCTTTCGATGGGTAAGAAAGACCTCATCATTTCTTAGGATGATTCCCGAATAGTGGGATGCTACCTCTCTTGCTTGTTAAGAGCAATGGATAACGATAACATTGAATTGGATCCAGAATAATTCGACAAAAATACCTTTAGATACTAGATTCTCGTACTCTGGGTTGCCCGGGACTTGAACCCGGAGCTCATCGGATGGAGTGGATTATCTGCTCTTTTAAATAAAAGCAAGAAATCTCTCCCCAAACCGTGCTTGCAATTTTCATTGCACACGGCTTTCTCCATGTAGTGATTTGATCAATCATTTGGTTGGATTTCCGGGTGGAAAAGATCTATAGGATCATAAATTGATCCTGGCAATTGCTCAATAAGCATTTCATTGGTCAAAATCAGTTTTCTATTTGTTTATTCTCCATCTTTTGCCAGAAATCAGGGGGTTTCTCTGGCTAATTTCTGAATTCCAAATTCGTTCTCTCTGTGAACGAGTTTTTGAAAAGGACGAAGAAATGAATTCTCTTTCTTTTGAAAACGAGTTTGTAAAGAGTTCCGAACCTAATTGTTCTCGAACTACACGTATCGTACTTTTATGTTTACAGGCCAAAGTTTTAGCACATGAAAGTAGAAGTATATACTTTATATGATATAAACCATCTTGATTGATGGATCCACTGTAGTAATGAAAAAGATTTATCCAAATTCGATCAAATCGATCGAGGATATCATCATCTGATAGACTGGTCCAAGACAATTTACTAATTGGCCACCCTGAGATGTCACAAAACTTTTCTTTAGCCAAAGAAAAAAGAATTGATCTAATCGGAGCTATTGGGTTTAATTCATTGGTAATAAGATCGGTAATGAATAAATCATCTAGCATTTTGGCTCTAACCACGAGAGGTCTCATTTTAACATTCAGAAAAAAACCTAAAAAAGAAAAAGAAGTCTTGGATAATTCAAGACTGCATATCCTATACGGTTGAAACCAAAGATGAAAATAGTATTGCCAAAAATGAAACAGATGATATCTACATTTTTTAACTTGAAGGTGCGTACCCTTTAGAGCTATAAGGGATCTTTCTCCATATCTCACATAATGGATGAAAGAATCCTTCAACAACCAGATCTTTTTTGTTGAAATTTTCTGAAGAGGAAATATAACAATATCTTTTATCTTTTTCTCAAAATGAGTTCGATCGGGAAAAGATCCATATAACAATGATTGTGGATTAAAAAATCGTTTAATAAGAGGAATTAAAAACGATTCGCATTCATACACATAAGAATTCCAAAGGAACAGGGAGAACCTCGTATTTCCCCTCTGTGTAATCAGAACTTTCTCCAAATTTTCTTGACTAAAACTATTTTTCCATTCATGGAGAATCAATCGTAATAAATGCAAAGAAGGAACATCTCGGATCCAGCGACGAAAAATTCGAACCAAAATTTCCGGATGAATTGAGTAGGGCACTCGTATATCTGATATATAATTGGAATGTGGTAATTTATCCTCCATAAAAGGAAATATGCAATGGATGGATCGGAGACTATTCCATCCATCCATTCCTTTTATGAAATGTTTTGATCGCATTGCGATCGAAACTTCCAAGACAATTGTAAAACCTTCTAGCATCGATTTAAAAGAAAAATTCTTATTGTATTCAATCAATTTATTTGAATCGGAATTCCCAAATAAACTAATTGATTTATTCTGTTTACGTATCCGACGTATTGAACGTTTTACAGTTAGGAAACTAAAAAAATGAGAAAATAAAATTTCCGTTGGTTCGGAGGAACCAGATCTATCTAAATGATGATCATGAGCAATTGCGTAAAGATCTTCCCGAAAAAAAAGCGGATATAAAAAGAATTGTTGCCAAGATCGATGTTTGTTTGAATTTCTTTGGAATTCATCCATTTTTGAAAACCCCCGGATAACCTCTTGGATTATTAAACATAATACATGGTGCGATCTAGTCTAGTTGAAACATAATAGAAAATATTTATCTGATAGATAATTTTCTTCGCATAGATCTTCATTCGTCATGAAGAAGAACGAAAATCTCTTATTTTGGCAGTCCGATCGCTCTCCTGACTCATGGAATACAATTAACATGGTCAGTACACTATTTCTCTTACACATTTGTTTTCGAGTACTTAGGACTCATTGTGAATGTAGAAAACCCTGATTTACTACAGGAAAAAACTTCCTTTATCGGTTACTAAAAGGCTTTTAACTTCCTTTTAGTAAAGGGAATTCCTCGTTGAAATGAGGAACAGAAGCTCGTTCTTCTGATTTTACTTATGATTCAAGCCATCCAGCTTTATCCATTGACTCACTTTACTTAATCATTCGCACTCTCAAATTTATTTGATCTTATTTCAAAATCAATCCATTTGTTCGTAATTACATACATATTAAATTCTATATATAATATGTAAACTATTATATACATTAGTTATGCATTGAATTTCTTGGATAAAATCCGCTTCTGATCAAAAAAGAAAGTCGAGATTCTTAGAACGACATGCTGCTTTTTCCATTTTATTTACTTTTCAGGATCAGTCGTAGTCTTACTCATTTTACCGATGGTATAGACGAATTTAGTAGTTCATCCGAACATGTAAAAGAACATAGTCGCACTTAAAAGCCGAGTACTCTACCATTGAGTTAGCAACCCTTATTTGGATAGATACAGTCGAAGTAGAATACGCAGTTACTTGATTGAATCGATATTTTAACAATCGATTCTGATTGAACGACAGAAATAGAACCTTTCAAGAAATCATAAAGGATATAATAATCGAATCGAACTTTACCATTTCTTAATCCAATCAAGTGATCTTTCCGGATCAGATTATTTCTGATCCGTTGAACGAATTCATAATTATAAAAGAAATGGCGGATTTAATTATATTCAATTAATCTGCTATTGTCAATCCCGAAATGTTGGGAATAAAAGCACGAAATTTTTTTATTCATTAAAAATCATTTCTTCTTCTTCTTCTTCTTCCCTTTAATAGCCGTTCAACAAGATTCCTTATCTGCTTCCCTATATAAGATCGCACGGGAAGAAAATACATGAAATGAAGATATAATAAGAGAAATATAAATGGATAATAATAAAACAACCACGATACAAAATTGATATAATAAGAAAATTTTATATGATCGAAAGCTAGACGTATTCGCATTAGAATACCCCCTTTATCCATTCCACTAAAGTGGATTTAATTTGAGAAATTTTTGCAATTGCAAAATTAATCAATTTATTGAAAGCGAGTTTCATTTGAGAAATTTTTGCAAAATTAATCAATTTATTGAAAGCGAGTTTCATTTGAGAAATTTTTGCAATTGCAAAATTAATCAATTTATTGAAAGCGAGTTTCATTTGAGAAATTTTTGCAAAATTAATCAATTTATTGAAAGCGAGTTTCATTTGAGAAATTTTTGCAATTGCAAAATTAATCAATTTATTGAAAGCGAGTTTCATTTGAGAAATTTTTTGAGAAATCAATTTATTGAAAGCGAGTTTCATTTGAGAAATTTTTTGAGAAATTATTGAAAAAAAATACGCTAACCACCAATAGATGTGAAAAATAAGTAAATAGATCAACCAGCCAAGATTCCATAAATACTCGAACTCCGAATCACCAAAAAACCAATCAAAAGTTTTATAGATAAGCCATAACATATACCATAAAAATTCGGACAACTCGAGAAAAGTCATAAAAAAATAATTTTTTATATGATCGAAAATTAGACGATAATATTTTCGAATATGATCGAAAGCTAGATGTACTAGTCTTCGTAACTTTTTTATTAAGACTCCACGTTTTAGTATTACTACTAGTTTGAGTAGTACATCTACAGGTAAACGGTTTTTCATAACTTAATTAACTCCTTTTAGTATTAATACTATAAAATGAACAATACAACATGTGGGAGAGTGGGATAGAAAAAAGATTTTAAACATTATATAAAATATATCTTTTGATATAATAAAAAAGCATCTTCGAATTAAAATGGCGGACGTCATAATCAACAGAACTAATCATGTCATTCAAGTCACAAGTTTCTTTTAGAGGAATTTGCCTATCTATTATATGCATGCATTGCCTTAGTTAGCAAGATCTGTCATCGGATCCAAAATGAATATGTAATTATGAATAGTCCTTCACTCAATTTCTACAATACATTTATATGATATACAATTAATTTTATATATATACATCATATAGTGTACATTTTTGAGTTAAGTAGGTATTAAATGCTTCTTTAGCTGCGTACATTACTTCGACAGTAATGGTTTCAATCCCCTTTTGTCTTGCAAATTTTTCAGTATTTCTTTGATATACAATTAATTATATATATATACATGATACCTTTGCCTGTATCATATATATATATACGTGATATAGTGTAGATTTCTTTTTTGAGTTAACTAGGTCTTTTATTATTTATTCTATTATATAGGTGTACATTTCTTTTTTTAGTTAACTAGGTCTTTTATTATTTATTCTATTATATATATAGGTATAGGTGATATAATTCTATTATATATATAGGTATAGGTGATATAGTGTATATGCATTGTGTACATTTCTTTTTTGAGTTAACTAGGTCTTTTATTATTTATTCTATTATATAGGTGATATAGTGTATGTGCATTGTGTACATTTCTTTTTTGAGTTAACTAGGTATTAAATGCTTCTTTAGCTGCGTACATTACTTCGACAGTAATGGTTTCAATCCCCTTTTGTCTTGCAAATTTTTCAGTATTTCTTTCCACCTTTTCTCTGGCAAAACGAGGAATTTTATTTAATTCTAGTCGACTTTCAGGATTCCAAATTAGGCCTATATCCGTAGACAATGATTTGGATATGATTTCTTTAGTATCATGACCACCAAAAATATCTAGAAGATGGTCCTCCATACCCAGAGCAAATGAGTTATAAATTAGATCGGCTATTTGATTAGTACCTTCGTAACCTAAAAAAGGTCGGTATCCTAAAGGAAAGTTTTGTATATGAACTGGTGCAGAAATAACTCCACACGGAATATCAAGACGTTTACCAATATGACGTTCCATTTGAGTACCAAATATTGCAGATGGTTCGATGTGAGCGATCATATCTCCTACCTCAGCATGATCATCTGTGATCAGTATTTCATCGCAGAAATCTTGAATTTGCTCTTTGAACCATTCCGCATCGTGTTTGCAATAAGTACCTGCACAACTGACACGAATCCCCATTTCTCGAACAAGTATCTTAGTTATTGAAGCAGCATGAGTTGTATCACCAAAAACAACTGTTTCTTTACCCGTCAAATTCTGACAATCAATAGATCTTGAAAACCAAGCAGCTTGGGAAACAAATCGAGTTTGTCCATCGATATAAGGTTCATAATCCACTCTTTTATTCGATGAACTAAGAGTCAACGTATTCACATTTTTTTGAATCTGGCGGATCCACTCCGCCATATCTACAGCTCCCATGGGAGCTATAGATATGTAAGGCATCCCATATTCTTTATTTAAATACACCGCTGTCATTAAGCCCACTTCACGATAAGGAATTAAATTGAACCAAGCTTTTGGTAAATTTTGAAGATCTTCTACAGATCCTCCTTCAGGAATTATTTGATTAATTTCGATGTCCAGATCTCGTAATAAACGTCTTAATTCACGACAATCGTGTTGATTATGAAAACCTAATGTAAAAATTCCAATTATATTGACAGAAGGCGCATCAGTTAGAAACTGATCCCATTTTTCTTGTCTATGACATCTATCTAAATAATATTGAACCACCTGTTCTAAAGTTCTATCCGCTGCTTGAATTTCATTTACTTGATAATGATCAACATCTGCAAAAATTACGTCGGAATCAGAAATTCTGGATGCTCTATTCACAAAGTTCTGTAAATCTTCTTGCAAAATACTAGAGGTACATGTAGGTGTCAATATGATAAGATCAGGATGTTCCTCCTTATCTTTCCGGAGAATATTATCCACAACTCTTTCTTGAGATCCACGTGCTAGTACATGACGATCTACTATGCTAGCAGTTGCGGCAGTAAAATCTCTTTCGCGTTCTAACATAGAACGCATTACATTAAAATAATCATCTCCTAGAGGAGCGTGCATAATTGCATGCACATTTTTGAAAGAAGTAGCTACTCGTAGGGTTCCAATATGAGCAGGACCAGCATACATCCAATAGGCTAATTTCACTTTATCTCTATCTCAATTTGATCTGTATTCCCATCCTACACCGCAAAAATATCCCTATCTATATTTAGATATTCAAAAAATAATACTCTATTTAGATATTAAATAGATATTAATAATATAATATTTTCGTTCCATAAGTAGAGTCTTCTTTTTTTCATACTGCTCCACCTGGGACGGAAGGATTCGAACCTTCGAAATAACAGGACCAAAACCTGTTGCCTTACCGCTTGGCCACGCCCCATTATTGTTTTATTTTAATCTTGTTTTATTTTAATCAATTAATAAAAATTGACGCAATGGTTCATTTTAATCTGAATTGCATTATTATAATTCGATTCGCTATAATTCTATCGATTTTGAAGATATCTTTTAATTTCATTTCAGCCAATAAGTATGTAACTACATACTATGAGCCTGCTTAGCTCAGAGGTGAGAGCGTCGCACTTGTAATGCGATGGTCATCGGTTCGATCCCGATAGCTGGCTCGTTTTTATTCTTTTCATTTCTTACCATTAAAAACCATAGATCTATGAAATAACGAAAAGACTCTTCCTTTTCGGATCGTGGATCCGCCGGGTCTGTCGTGGCATGATTCGTTTCAACTAGAAACGAAATCAATGATTGAAACATATCTTTTTTTCTTTCTACAATATTTTCAAAATTGAAGAGAATTTGTTTCTCTATCTCTATATAAAATCATTCCAATATTCGTGTTATATTATTCCTCTTTCCAACATTATTTGTTCATTTCTTGAAATAAGGAGTTTTTTTATGTCCCGTTATCGCGGACCTCGTTTAAAAATAATAAATCGTCTCAAAAATTTACCAGGACTAAGTAAGAAAACATCCAACAGAATTAAAAAGCCTATAAAAAAAAAACATTCTAAACCTATTAAACCTTCTAAATATCCTATCCGTCTAAAAGAAAAACAAAAATTACGTTTTCATTACGGACTTCCAGAGCGCCAATTACTTCAATATGTTCGTATTGCTAGAAGAGCCAAGGGATCAACAGGTCAGGTTCTATTACAATTACTTGAAATGCGCTTGGATAATATCCTTTTTCGATTGGGTATGGCGCTTACTATTCCTGAAGCCAGACAATTAGTCAACCATAGGCATATCCTGGTCAATGGTCGTATCGTAGATATACCAAGTTATCGTTGTAAACCCCAAGATTTAATCTCTATAAAAGAGAAACAAGGATTGATAAATATAATTAATCAAAATATATTTATTTCTGAGCAGGATAAAATGAGGGTGCCACCTCATTTAAATTGGATAAAAAAAAAGTCACAATATAGTGCATTAGTGAATAAAATAATAGATAATAAGCGTATCGGTTTGAATATTAATGAATTATTGGTCGTAGAATACTATTCCCGTCGAGTTTAAATTGGGAATGAAAAGAAAGGATTTCTGCGCATCTGTCCCTCTGTATGTTACATTACAATGTCATTGTCAATAATGAATCATTATTTATTCAAATATTTTTTATTTTCCTTTCCTATACCGATATTTATTTTACTTTTTTTCTTTTCTCTACCCCGAAATGGAAGGAGATTTTTGGAAAATGAAACCAATCCTATTGGGTTTAGATTCATGAGAAAATGATACAAAAAAGAATACGAATATACGGAAAGAGGGGGATTCGAACCCCCGGTAAACAGAAGCCTACATAGCAGTTCCAATGCTACGCCTTGAACCGCTCAGCCATCTTTCCTATACGATCTCTTTATTTGTCGACAAAATGAAAACAACAATTTTCAATTTTTTAAAGTGATAACTGACTTTTGCATAAGTCAAGTATTTATGAATAAAGACAAAAGAGTATTTTACCAAACTTCTTTTCTTCTTATTTACAAGATATTTTTTTTTCATTTTTCATCAATCTAATCTTATTATTTATAAATTATTCGGGTTTTTATTGCCGATCCAATTGTGAAATGAAGTCAGATCTATTGATCCATATCATATAATATCTTATATATAATATTAAGAATAATTCTTCGGTCGATAAGAATTAATCGTACAAATTGTACACAAATTCTATCATAATGACTATATTCTATATATACATACCCAATAGATTCTATATTTTATAAATTAAGTATGCACAAACACAATCATCATTTTCTCATTTTATGTTCACCAATTTGCCGTTTACTTACTCGTTTTATCGTTGGGGTCATGAGCAAACGAGCGCGAAACTTCTTAGATTCGCATTATATAGATATAAATATTTTCTCAAATTTTTTTTATTGATTGTTCATCAATCAATTTAATAAACTCTTTCAAATATTCTCAATTTTTCTTTATTCAGTTTACATATTTGCGATCGTAAGGGAATTTATTTATTATGCTATTGTGCATTGGAAAATAATTTTGTTCATGGAATCATTTCCGTAGGGGAAATGAAAGAAATTATCAAATTTATAATTGACTATGCCTAGATCTCAGAGAAATGACAATTTTATCGACAAGACTTTCACAATTGTAGCGGATATATTATTGCAGATAATCCCAATGGCTTCAGGGGAGAAAAAGGCATTTACCTATTACAGAGATGGTGTGATTTGATTTTTTTTCTTTCTACTTTTTATCGTTTGGTAGAATGGCGGGATATTTATTAAGTTAAAACTTACGCTGAGTGAAGGTGAGTTTTAGAAATAGAACAATTCTTTCTGTCGTGTATCCTCGATTTATGCAGCCTTAGATGCTTTGATCTTCTGAGATTCTAGTATTGAGCGAAAGGTTATATCTATTACATAATCTATATCTATTACATAGATTATATCTATTACATAGATTATAGATATTACATAGATTATATCTATTACATAGATTATATCTATTACATAGATGTTAATGGTCAAATCTATATGATAGGTGTGCATAGGGGAAAAAACACTATGCGTTAAAATCGACAACACAAATGCTTCGTTATAATATATGACCTTTTTATGAAGGGATAGTTAGAATGGTTGAGGCAACAAACATCCATCTCGTTTGTACTTCGGATACCGCTAGAACCATCGGAGACTGTTGAAGTGAATAATTCCCGTAAAATACAGTGCGTTAAGGACAAAGTAAATTGTTAGAGGTTATGTTGTGCTAAGTTAAAATACTTGGTTATTTAGAAGATAAAATCTTTGCAAGAAGGATAGCTAGAGATTCATTGGAAACACACTAGTTCCTGTTAATTCATAATCATAAGGAAAATCTTTTTTCTTGTCAATTGAATTGATTACTTTCCTTATTCTGTAAAAAAAGGAGGAGCCGTATGAGGTGAAATTCTCATGTACGGTTTTGAAGCGGAGATCATTTCAATTGAATGAACGACCGTAACGAATGTCAGCTCAATCCGAAGGGGAATATGCGGAAGCTTTACAAAATTATTATGAAGCCATGCGACCGGAAATTGACCCCTATGACCGAAGTTATATATTGTATAATATAGGTCTTATCCACACAAGTAATGGGGAACATACTAAGGCTTTGGAATATTATTTCCAGGCATTAGAACGAAACCCGTCTTTACCACAAGCTCTTAATAATACGGCCTTGATCTGTCATTACGTGCGGCTATCTGTACTATAGAATGAATTCGTTTAGTACGAAAAAGAAAAAAAGAGGCTTTCTACATATGCACCGTCCAAAACAACGGTTTTTTATCAGCTGTAGTCAAAAGAATATCCCTCATAGGAGCCTAAATATGAATGGGTAAATATAGCCTGGATAGTCCATGGATAAAATCAATTCAATTGATGGAGAAAGCACCATAAAGATCAATTATTGAAAGTTCGGGCTGATACGATCAAATCTGCTCATGGGCAAAAATAAGGAATCTATTTATGTAATGTAATAGAGTTGATTTACTAGTACTAGGTTATTGAGCAGCGGTGTAGCATCAGATCCTAAAGACGTGAAGTACTTTCCTGATAGAAAAGTATTATTCAAAAATTTCTATACAGAACATAGATAGTTACCTCTTAAAAAGATTTTTATCTGAATAATCTGAAGTAGATCTCTTTATATTCTAATACTTCATCTTTTTAGGGTGGGAGAAAAGAGAAAACCTGATCATTTATCGAAAGTGAAGTTTTAAACTCATGTCATTGACCCATTCTGTTCTTTTGGTTAAGCTGAACGTATTTATCCTATTTTGGAAGTTTGGGTAAAGAACTAAAGAATAGTTAATTGAGCCGTATGAGGTAGGAAACTCTCAAGTACGGTTCTAAGGGAAGAAAACTTTGAGAAGTTGATCTATCCCGACCGAGGAGAACAGGCCATTCAACAGGGAGATCCTGAAATTGCGGAAGCGTGGTTTGATCAAGCTGCTGAATATTGGAAACAAGCTATAGCACTTGCTCCAAGCAATTATATCGAAGCACAAAATTGGTTAAAGATTACAGGACGTTTTGGAGAATGAAAATCTCCCGATTACTATACTATAGTCAAGATTATGAAATTTATCATACTATTTGAGCGAATTAGCTTCTCTTATTGCATTGTCATTCTAAAAAAAAGAGAATAATATACTCCTATGGATTGTTAAAAAAATCTTTTTAATATGGGTAAATCCCGTCCAGAAATAGAATTTATGAAAGATTCATTGATATTCATCAATTCAAAGTTCTTTTGAATCATAAAAGTGATCTGTAACATATGGGTCCAGAGATATGGATAGATAAATCTGGATATGAAGATAATGATTGTATCATATCATATTGATATATCTTTTTTACAACTGGGCGGAAAAGTTTTATATCTCATACATAACGGTCCATTAAGCACCTATCAGATATGTCATAATAAATTTGAACACCTGCCTCAAATCGACTTCCGTATCATAGTCGCTTCAGTTCTAAACTGGGAAAGAGAGGGACAAGTTTAATAATCTATATATAGAATATATTTTCTTTCTTTTTTTTCAACAAATTTGGCGGGTTTTTTCTCATGTCTCGTCTGGAAAGAGGAGAACTCAATGACCATTCGTTCACCGGAAGAAGTAAAGATCATAGTGGAGAGGGATCCTGTTAAAACCTCTTTTGAAAAATGGGCTAAACCCGGTCATTTCTCAAAGACACTAGCTAAGGGACCCAATACTACCACCTGGATCTGGAACTTACATGCTGATGCTCACGATTTTGATAGCCATACCAATGATTTGGAAGAGATCTCTCGCAAAGTATTTAGTGCTCATTTTGGTCAATTAGCCATCATATTTATTTGGCTAAGTGGGATGTACTTTCACGGCGCTCGTTTCTCCAATTATGAAGCATGGCTAGGCGATCCTACTCACATTAAACCCAGTGCTCAGGTAGTTTGGCCGGTAGTAGGCCAAGAAATTTTGAATGGAGATGTGGGTGGAGGTTTTCGAGGAATACAAATAACCTCTGGGTTCTTCCAGATTTGGCGAGCATCCGGAATAACTAGTGAATTGCAACTTTACTGCACCGCAATTGGTGCATTGATCTTTGCAGCGTTAATGCTTTTTGCTGGTTGGTTCCATTATCACAAAGCTGCTCCAAAATTGTCTTGGTTCCAAGATGTAGAATCCATGTTGAACCACCATTTAGCAGGGTTACTAGGACTTGGCTCTCTATCTTGGGCAGGACACCAAATACACGTTTCTTTACCTATTAATCAACTCTTAGATGCTGGAGTGGACCCTAAAGAGATACCACTTCCTCATGAATTTATTTTAAATCGTGAGCTTTTAGCTCAACTTTATCCCAGTTTCACTGAGGGATTGACCCCATTTTTCACTCTGAATTGGTCGAAATATTCAGAATTTTTGACTTTTCGTGGAGGACTCAACCCAGTAACGGGGGGTCTGTGGCTGACCGATACTGCACACCACCATTTGGCTATTGCAGTTCTTTTTCTAATCGCTGGTCATATGTATAAAACCAATTGGGTTATTGGTCATAACCTGAAGGATATTTTGGAAGCTCATAAAGGTCCATTTACAGGGGAAGGACATAGAGGTCTTTACGAGATCTTAACTACTTCATGGCATGCTCAATTAGCTCTTAACCTAGCTATGTTAGGATCTTTAACTATTGTCGTAGCTCATCATATGTATTCTATGCCTCCCTATCCATATCTAGCGACTGACTATGGTACCCAACTATCTCTGTTCACGCACCATATGTGGATTGGTGGATTTCTCATAGTTGGCGCTGCTGCACATGCAGCTATTTTTATGGTAAGAGACTATGATCCGACTACTCAATACAACAATCTTTTAGATCGTGTTCTGAGACATCGTGATGCAATTGTATCACACCTAAACTGGGTATGTATTTTCTTAGGTTTCCATAGTTTTGGTCTATATATTCATAATGATACTATGAGTGCTTTAGGACGTCCTAAAGATATGTTTTCAGATACTGCTATCCAATTACAACCTATCTTTGCTCAATGGATACAAAACACTCATGCTTTAGCACCCAGTTTGACAGCTCCTGATGCAACAGCAAGCACCAGCTTAACCTGGGGAGGTGCTGATTTGATAGCAGTAGGTGCCAAAGTGGCTTTGTTACCTATTCCATTAGGAACTGCGGATTTTTTAGTGCACCATATTCATGCATTTACTATCCATGTGACTGTATTAATATTACTTAAAGGTGTTTTATTTGCTCGCAGTTCTCGTTTAATACCCGATAAAGCGAATCTTGGTTTTCGTTTTCCTTGCGATGGACCTGGTAGAGGAGGAACATGTCAAGTATCTGCTTGGGATCATGTCTTCCTAGGGTTATTCTGGATGTACAATGCAATTTCGGTAGTAATATTTCATTTTAGTTGGAAAATGCAGTCCGATGTTTGGGGTAGTATAAGTGATCAGGGAGTGGTAACTCATATTACAGGAGGAAACTTTGCGCAGAGTTCCGTTACAATTAACGGGTGGCTCCGTGACTTTCTATGGGCACAAGCTTCTCAAGTAATCCAATCTTACGGTTCTTCATTATCTGCATATGGTCTTTTATTCTTAGGTGCTCATTTCGTTTGGGCCTTTAGTTTAATGTTCCTATTTAGTGGCCGTGGATATTGGCAAGAACTTATTGAATCTATTGTTTGGGCTCATAATAAATTAAAAGTTGCTCCTGCTATCCAGCCAAGAGCCTTGAGTATTGTTCAAGGACGTGCTGTAGGAGTAGCTCATTACCTTCTGGGTGGAATCGCCACAACATGGGCGTTCTTCCTAGCAAGAATTATTGCAGTAGGATAATGGCTAGGAGGATAAAGCATTATGGCATCAAGATTTCCAAAGTTCAGCCAAGGCTTGGCCCAGGACCCAACTACTCGTCGTATTTGGTTTGGTATTGCTACTGCACATGACTTTGAGAGTCATGATGATATTACCGAAGAGCGCCTTTATCAAAAGATTTTTGCTTCTCACTTTGGTCAGTTAGCTATAATCTTTCTGTGGACCTCTGGTAATTTGTTCCACGTAGCTTGGCAAGGCAATTTCGAAGCATGGGTCCACGACCCCTTACATGTAAGACCTATTGCTCATGCAATTTGGGATCCTCATTTTGGTCAACCGGCCGTAGAAGCCTTTACCCGAGGAGGTGCTCCCGGTCCGGTCAATATTGCTTATTCCGGTGTTTATCAGTGGTGGTATACAATTGGTTTACGCACTAATGAAGATCTTTATACCGGAGCTCTTTTCTTGCTATTTCTTTCTGCTCTTTTTTTAACAGCGGGTTGGTTGCATCTACAACCTCAATGGAAACCAAGTGTTTCATGGTTTAAAAATGCCGAATCTCGTCTCAATCATCATTTATCAGGGCTCTTCGGAGTCAGTTCTTTGGCTTGGACGGGACATTTAGTTCATGTCGCTATTCCTGAATCAAGAGGAGAGCACATAAGGTGGGATAATTTTTTAGATGTAGTACCACATCCCCAAGGGTTGCAACCACTTTTTACAGGTCAGTGGAATCTTTATGCTCAAAATCCTGATTCCAGCAGTCATTTATTTGGTACCGCTAAAGGGGCGGGAACTGCTATTCTAACTCTTCTCGGGGGATTCCACCCACAAACTCAAAGTTTGTGGCTAACTGATATTGCACATCATCATTTAGCTATTGCATTTGTGTTTTTCATTGCTGGTCATATGTATAGAACCAACTTTGGAATTGGACACAGTATAAAAGATATTTTAGAAGCACATGTTCCCCCGGGAGGCTTATTAGGACGCGGGCATAAGGGTCTTTACAACACAATCAATAACTCTCTTCACTTTCAATTAGGTCTTGCTCTAGCTTCTTTGGGAGTTGTTACCTCTTTGGTAGCTCAACACATGTATTCTTTGCCTGCCTATGCCTTCATAGCACAAGATTTTACTACTCAAGCTGCTTTGTATACTCATCATCAATACATTGCCGGATTCATTATGACAGGGGCATTTGCTCATGGAGCTATATTTCTCATTAGAGATTATAATCCAGAACAGAATAAGGATAATGTATTGGCCAGAATGTTGGAGCATAAGGAAGCCATAATATCTCATTTGAGTTGGGTTAGTTTATTTCTAGGTTTTCATACCTTGGGACTTTATGTTCATAACGATGTTATGCTCGCTTTTGGTACTCCAGAAAAGCAAATCTTGATTGAGCCTATATTTGCTCAATGGATACAATCTGCTCATGGTAAGGCCTTATATGGCTTTGATGTGCTCTTATCTTCAGCAAATGATCCAGCATTCAATGCCGGCAAAAGCTTATGGTTACCCGGTTGGTTGAATGCTATTAACGATAATAAAAATTCACTCTTCTTAACAATTGGTCCCGGAGACTTTTTGGTTCATCATGCTATTGCTCTAGGTTTGCATACGACTACATTGATTTTAGTAAAAGGTGCTTTAGATGCGCGCGGTTCTAAGCTAATGCCTGATAAGAAAGATTTTGGTTATAGTTTTCCTTGCGATGGTCCGGGACGGGGCGGTACTTGCGATATTTCGGCCTGGGATGCTTTTTATTTAGCAGTTTTCTGGATGTTGAATACCATTGGATGGGTTACTTTCTATTGGCATTGGAAGCATATCACCTTATGGCAGGGAAATGTAGCTCAATTTAATGAGTCTTCCACTTATTTAATGGGATGGTTAAGAGATTATCTTTGGTTAAATTCTTCACAACTAATTAATGGATACAATCCTTTTGGTATGAACAGTTTATCTGTCTGGGCGTGGATGTTCTTATTTGGACATCTTGTTTGGGCTACTGGATTTATGTTTCTTATTTCTTGGCGTGGATATTGGCAAGAACTGATTGAAACTCTTGCATGGGCTCATGAACGCACACCTCTGGCTAATTTAGTTCGATGGAGGGATAAGCCGGTAGCTCTTTCCATTGTTCAAGCACGATTAGTTGGATTAGCTCATTTTTCTGTAGGCTATATATTCACCTATGCAGCTTTCTTAATCGCCTCTACATCAGGTAAATTCGGTTAATTCTTTTTCATTTTTTAGATTTTCAATCTAATCTTTATGCATAAAAAGAAGGAGCAATCCACGTAATACTTCTCCATCTCAAATTTGATCTATATTATTTATATAAAGTATATAAAGTAGCTGAATCATTATGGCAAGAAAAAGTCTCATTCAAAGAGAAAAAAAGAAACAAAGATTGGAAAGGAAATATAATTTGCTTCGCCAATCTTTGAAAAAAGAGATGAGCGAAGTCTCATCACTGGATGAAAAATTGGAAATTTATAGAAAATTACAATCTCTACCGCGTAATAGTGCACCTACACGTCTTCGCCGACGTTGTTTGAAGACTGGAAGACCCAGAGCCAATTATAGAGACTTTGAATTATCCGGATATATAATCCGTGAAATGGCTCACGCATGTTTGTTGGCTGGGGTAACAAAATCGAGTTGGTAGGGTTAAAAAAAAAGGATTCTTTACTTTCAAGTTATTATTATAAAGTCCCTCCCTATATAGGGAGGGAGAATAGCATACCCAAGGGATTGCTCGATGTACCCATTTTTGGGTATTATACAATAAAGTGAATATGAAGGGATAACGCGGAGTAGAGCAGTTTGGTAGCTCGCAAGGCTCATAACCTTGAAGTCACGGGTTCAAATCCCGTCTCCGCAAAGACACAATAAATCCCATATATCTTGACCTTATGTATAAATAAGTATAAATAAGATACAAATACGACTGGACCAATACGATAACTAGTCCAGAATTCTATTCTACAGATGGGCGGGTAGCGGGAATCGAACCCGCATCTTTTCCTTGGCAAGGAAAAATTATACCATTTAACCATACCCGCATTTGACTCGTTATATGGGTAATATATATACCCATATATTACCATTCTATGGAGGTAAATTTTTCTATTTCAATAGACTGATTGATCAATTATCAATCATATTATTAAATATGATTGTTATTAACAATAACCTCTCCCTTGAGCACTTTCATTACCTGGTTTTTTTATTTATCGTAAATTCCTTTGTGAATAATTCACAATGGCCCCTAGAAAGAGGGAGGGGGGGGGAGATTTTAAACCCAAAAGATCAATATATCTTAAGATATGAAAGAATTTAGAATACCTACTAAAAAGACTGATCCAACCCATAATGATACGCCTGAAAATAGTACATTTTTTTTACTTGACCAACCATTAGGAGAGGCAAGTGTAACAGGTACACCAATCACTAGTAGAATTGAAATTGAAATTAATGCAAACACAGACGATTGGAACGCAATAGTCATGGTTGTGATCTTAAAAGCTTCCAACAGATTCAAAAGGCTATACCATTCGATCCCTATCCGGTCAATTTTTGAAAAAAAATGCACTACGGATTTTTATTTGATCATAAATTAATCGAAATTTGATAATTTCGAGAAAGAATAAGCAAATTTTCTTTTTATCATCATGATATACATTAATCATGATATACATTCTATATATAGCTATTAGCCCTATAGACAGATATTATCTGTCGGGATAAAATGAGTTATGCTAATTCGGGAGAGATGGCCGAGTGGTTGATGGCTCTGGTCTTGAAAACCGGTATAGTTAAAAACTATCGAGGGTTCGAATCCCTCTCTCTCCTTTAAACCTAACCTACGAAAAACAAAAATCCTAGATAGAACTTAGTTCAGTACCAAAAAAATGCTCGGCTATATAGAGCCGAGCAACAAGTATTCAGTTGGAAGAATAATGGCAAAGGATATAACTATCCCGCCTTTTTTATTAATATCTAATAATAAATTAGATATTTATCTAGTTTTTTCTCTGGTTTAATTAAGAGGGGTCATGGAAAGAACAGGTTCAAAATCACGATCAATTCCTTTCTCAAATCCTGCTGCAGCTGCACGAGCTCTTCCTGCATGCCACAAATGACCTACGAAAAAGAAAAATCCTAGAACAAAATGAGAGGTGGCTAACCAACTTCGAGGTGAGACATAATTGACCGCATTAATCTCGGTAGCTACACCGCCCACAGAATTTAAAGAACCTAAAGGAGCATGAGTCATATATTCTGCTGAACGTCGTTCTTGCCAAGGTTGTATGTCTTTTTTCAACTTACTCAGGTCCAAACCATTAGGACCTCTTAGAGGTTCCAACCAGGGAGCACGAAGATCCCAAAAACGCATCGTTTCCCCTCCAAAAATAATTTCTCCAGTAGGAGAACGCATAAGATATTTACCTAAACCGGTGGGCCCTTGGGCAGACCCCACACTAGCTCCAAGACGTTGGTCTCTAACTAGAAAAGTAAATGCTTGCGCTTGAGAGGCCTCTGGGCCGGTAGGTCCATAGAATTCACTGGGATAAGCTGTATTGTTAAACCAAACAAAACAACAAGCAATGAAACCAAAGACAGAGAGAGCTGCTAAACTATAAGATAAGTAAGCTTCTCCGGACCATACAAACGCACGGCGAGCCCACGCAAAAGGTTTTGTTAAGATGTGCCAGATACCACCGAAGATACAAATAGAACCTAACCACACATGTCCTCCAATTAGATCTTCTAGATTGTCCACACTAACAATCCATCCCTCTCCTCCAAAAGGGGATTTGAGTAAATAACCAAATATAGTACTTGGGTTAAGCGTAAGGTTCGTAATTTTTCTTATATCTCCACCGCCGGGAGCCCAGGTATCATATATACCACCAAAATACAAAGCCTTAAACACTAGGAGAAAAGCACCAACACCTAGCAAGATTAGGTGAATACCTAAAATTGTGGTCATTTTGTTCCTATCTTTCCATACATAACCAAAAAATGGAAAAGATTCTTCTAAAGTTTCGGGTCCAATTAGTGCGTGATAAATACCACCGAAGCCTAAAACTGCAGAAGAAATTAAGTGAAGTACCCCGGATACAAAATAGGGAAAAGTGTCCACAATTTCCCCACCAGGACCGACTCCCCATCCTAGAGTAGCTAGATGGGGAAGTAAAATCAAACCTTGTTCATACATAGGTTTTTCCGGTACAAAATGAGCCACTTCAAATAGATTCATTGCTCCAGCCCAGAATACAATTAATCCGGCATGAGCCACATGAGCCCCAAGTAATTTGCCTGACAAATTAATAAGTCGAGCATTACCAGCCCACCAAGCGAAACCAGTGGTTTCTTGGTCACGACCAGCTAAAGTTAGAGTTCCATTAAAGAGCGTTTCCACGGGGTAGAACCTCCTCAGGGAATATAAGGTTTTCATGAGGCTGATCCTGAGCCGCCATCCAAGCACGAATACCTTCGTTCAAAAGAATATTTTTTGTATAAAAAGTCTCAAATTCAGGATCTTCTGCTGCACGAATCTCCTGGGAAACAAAATCATAAGCACGTAAGTTTAGAGCTAGGCCAACTACTCCAATGGCACTCATCCATAAACCGGTCACCGGCACAAATAACATGAAGAAATGTAACCAACGTTTATTGGAAAAAGCAACCCCAAAAATTTGGGACCAGAAACGGTTCGCAGTGACCATAGAATAAGTCTCTTCGGCTTGAGTTGGGTTAAAAGCACGGAATGTATTTGCACCATCACCGTCTTCAAATAAAGTATTTTCTACGGTAGCACCGTGAATAGCACATAGAAGAGCAGCACCCAATACTCCGGCAACTCCCATCATATGAAATGGATTCAAGGTCCAATTATGAAAACCTTGAAAAAAGAGGATAAATCGGAAAATAGCTGCTACGCCAAAACTAGGCGCAAAAAACCAACCAGACTGACCTAATGGATAGATCAAGAATACGGAAACAAAAACAGCAATCGGAGCAGAGAAGGCAATTGCATTATAAGGTCGTAATTGCACAGATCGAGCAAGTTCAAATTGGCGTAACATGAAGCCTATTAGACCAAAAGCACCATGAAGAGCAACGAAAGTCCATAGACCGCCTAATTGACACCAACGAGTAAAATCTCCTTGTGCTTCAGGACCCCATAATAGCAGCAAAGAATGTGCCAAACTATTAGCAGGCGTAGAAACTGCAGCAGTTAAAAAATTACAACCTTCCAAATAGGAACTGGCCAATCCATGAGTATACCACGAAGTCACAAAAGTTGTGCCCGTAAACCAGCCGCCTAGCGCAAAATAAGCACAAGGAAAAAGCAATAAACCGGACCAACCCACAAAAACAAAACGGTCTCTGCGTAGCCAGTCATCCATAATATCAAATAAAGTTTGTTCCTCTTTGGAAGACTTTCCAAGGGCTATAGTCATAGTAATCCTCCTATTTAACTATTCCAACCTTTTCCGAGCACCCTATTTGATAGAATCAAAGGGTATACACTGTTTTATATTTAAAAAATTTATGGACAATTTTTCATCCATCATCCCTTTCAATAAATCGGATTTCGAAGATTCCTTATTGGCACGGATTTTATCCGGTTAAACCGAACTAATACAATATAAGTAAATGCATGATAACCCGAAGTTGTTTCTATTCCATTTTTTATCTTATCCTATAAATTATATTTGAAATGTAATAAGTATCAACAGAATGCCAGAAAAGCAAGTTAGCTTTTATTCCTCCCTGCTCTTCGAGACTATTCACAATATCAATTCTATTGAATAAATATCAATTCTATTGAATATTAATTACGTCAGTAGTATTTAATAAATACTTTATATATCTCTATGTTTTTTACTACTCTATTAAATAGGAACAACAAGAAAGATTTTTCTAGCTCGTAGAGCTAGAGAAAAGAACTCTATCCGCTCCTTTCCCTTTATTAAAAAAAAAAGGGATACTATATTAGTATATTATGAAAAATGAACAGTTACTTTGTTTTCCATTTACCTTTTCTTATCTTTTTTGATATCTAAATTCCAATCTAGAATGACCAAGATAAAATGTCTTGTACATCTAATAGTAAGAATGTTTGGTACAGCATAATCGAATTATGCTTTTAAAGATAAAAGGAAAATAATTCCATCTAGAATTAAGACTTACATATCCATTTTTTCGGAAAGAAAAAAATGATTCGACATGAATATCCAATTAACAACCAAATATCAAATTATTTGAATAATTTCAATTGATTGAAAGGTTCACTTTCAAAATCTACCTCAATTTTCAATATCAGAATAACTGATATATTAATCAGTCAATGGGTTAGGTTCACTTACTTCTAATTTTTAAAAAGTAAGAATATTCTACTAATTTCAATTAGTATTATTCAATGAAAATTGAAGAAAGTGAAGTATATTATGCCTAATCTTATACTATTTCTCATCTTATTAGTAGCAAGATAAAGAAAAAAAGCTATATCTAAAAAAAATTCTATATGTTAGTTGTCCTCAATCATATTACATGTTCTATTCCGTTATAACAAAAAAAGGTATATTGCAGCTTTTTTGTTTTAATCAAATGTTCAAAATAAACACTAGGCTTTATTGCAAGTAAAAGCCCTTTATCGGGCTTGAACCGATGACTTACGCCTTACCATGGCGTTACTCTACCTCTGAGTTAAAAGGGCTTTTGGTCATTTCATTTCATAACCAATGGATAAGTCTATTACATATTCGATAGATATCAAATAATGGGGTCCATATATTAATAATATAATTGAATATAGTTATATTGTCGATCCTTACAATACAAGGAAAATATTCCATAATTAATACGAAGAAGGATTCTTTTTATTGACAAATTCCTAGGGATTTGAATATTATTGACTAATTAAGTAGGCCCCTATCGTCTAGTGGCCCAGGACATCTCTCTTTCAAGGAGGCAACGGGGATTCGATTTCCCCTAGGGGTACTAGGCTAGGAAAGGTATTATAGTACCTAATTAAGTACTATAATAACTTCCCATTTTTTCCTGGGTCGATGCCCGAGTGGCTAATGGGGACGGACTGTAAATTCGTTGGCAATATGCCTACGCTGGTTCAAATCCAGCTCGGCCCAATACCAACTTGATAGATTTAGATAGATATAAATCTATCAGGTAAAAAAAGAAATTGGTTTTTGAATCTCTTATACTCTATATAGAAAGAATCGGAACGAACAGATACTTTTGGTAGATTTGAAAGAGAAAAGTTTTACAAAATACGACCCGGCACAGTTGAATTACTATGACTAATTAGTCAATAAACTGTACCTAGTGGGATTGTAGTTCAATTGGTTAGAGTACCGCCCTGTCAAGACGGAAGTTGCGGGTTCGAGCCCCGTCAGTCCCGATTCAATAAATTGAACAATTGTTTGAGCGATCCCTACCCCAAACAAGAGCAAAAAAGGAAAAGAGAGTAGATTAGAATAGATTTGATCATTTTTTACACATTTTGTGTGTGGATTCGCCGCAATTATCAGCATAGATCTGCAATCTTTTTTTCTCCTTGAGAAATAAAAAAGGGTATCGTAGTAAGATAGATCTATGTTAGGAAGAATACCGCGTATAGATCTACGCTCTGCGGTCATCTCTCATATTTTTGTTTGCTCATAAATTATTTCAAATGTGCTAGTTCCTCGTTTTTCAGAAACGAAAATAACGTTTTTAACGATTTCTAAAAAATAGAAAAGATTCAATTCTATTTTGCTTACTATCCAAACTATTCTGCTCATTCCAGGGTCATGGTAAATTCTTAGGATAAGATAATTGGGAGCTATTCATTTTTTTTTATCTCTCGGTAAAAACGACATTACAAGATGAATTAATAGTAAATAAGAGTGATTACCGATTATCAGTAATCGTTTACTCGTGCTCCCAAATATGTACAGGTACATAATAAAGATAATGACAACCAATAGGGTCAATTTTTTACTAGACCCTTTTTGGTCTTTTTAAGACTATTTTCTTTCCGGGATCATCAAAACCCTATCTATATAGATAGGTCCTGTTCGTCTCTTGTACGATGTAATTAATAATAATTACAAAAAAATTAGGACTACAGGGCAATTTACCTTCCTTCATATTTGCCTATTTTCTGTTCCGTAAAAAAGAGCAATTAAATAAATAATTTGGAACGAAATAATTACCCTTTTCAGGTCCCATCGACTTAGATTCATTGAACTTGTCCTTTTTTTTTTTTCTAATATATATATAGAATAATATATTCTATCTATATTAGAATATAGATCTTATAATCTAATATCAGATATATCTAAGATAATATATATATAATATATATATAATAGAAAAACGAACCTATCCAGAATTAGCAAGCAAAAGCTTTTTTTTACGAAATTCTTTTATTTCAAAATTTGAATGAATATGTTAATAGACATTAACATAAAAATATTTGATTGAGACAAACATTAACATAAAAATGTTTGATTGAGACAAACATTAATCAAATTGATTTTAATTTGCATGTCTAATGTTATTTTTATTAACGATAAAATTGAATTGAGTCAACCCTTGGAACTATACTAATAAGACGGTGGGATCGATCCATTAGGGGCCGGATTACTAAATCCGAGATGAATAAGAGATAATAGTATGTTATACTAGTCCTCCATGGATTCAATCCATTTTTTTTGTAAAAAAGAGATACTCTATGAGATCAAATCTCGAGTTATTGTAAAATGAAGTGAAAATCAATCATGGAAGTAAATAACCTTGCATTTATTGCTATTCTATTGTTCATTACAGTGCCTACTGCTTTTCTAATCGTCATTTACGCACAAACGAGGCCTCAAAGCGAACTAGAGTGATTAATTATCATCTAGAATTAGTCTAGATCGTCAGTAAAAAAAAAGTAATAGCGGTCAGTAGATTTTTTTTGAGAAGAAGTAGTACAAAAGAAAAATTTTTCGTTTGTACTACTTCTTCTACACAGATTTTGGATAAGTAGATCTAAATTATCATTTGTCTCGTGGGAACTAATAATAATTTCTTACATATCTCTGGAAAAAGGAACTTTATGTAGATAACACATAGGTGTTATTCTGAATAGTATTTGAAAAAATATTTTTTTTTTTTTTTTTGAACAGAACGATTCAAAATAGAAGGGCTATTAGAATTCTATTAAATTCCACTTCTACCCCATACTACGAGTGAAAGAGAAAAAGTAAAAACTACCATTAGAGCAGCCCAAGCGATACCGACTATATCCATATGAATCCCTCTTTTTAGAAAAAGAAAAAAAAAATAATAATATCATTATTGATTCCATTGATGATAATGGAACTATTAAGAATAGTGCAAAGTGGAAATCCTCTACCTTCCTATTCTGAAAGGATGAGTCGATAGTGGAGACTCATCAAAATTGTTTCTTGGAAACAATTACTCTCAACTACCTATCAGATCAGACATTAGATCAGACATTAACGATAAATTTGAATTTTATCTGCTATATTAGCAATAGGACCTGAAGCTACACAAGTTGTTTCCAAAAGACATGGATACAAATAGAGACTTTAGATTTGTTTACGCCTACCAAGGCGACACCCAGATTTGAACTGGGGATCGAAGATTTGCAGTCCCCTGCCTTACCACTTGGCTATGTCACCATCCCCACATCTAGTTTATCCTGAGGGAAAAGATATTTTGCTTTATCTATCGGAGATGATATGTAGGGTATTTCACGTATCCTTCTTTATCACTCGGATATGTCGTATAACCAATTTCTAGTCTCCAGGTCTAATAGGGGATTTAGACTTTTCCAATAGGATAAAAAAGGGGGATTGGTTTTCCATTATCCTATTGAAATGGAACCTATAAATATAGGTTAGGGGTTTAGAGTCCCTCTTAGTTACTCCCTCTAGTATAGAATAGGAATTTAGAGTACCCATAATTATAGTATACTAAATCCACATTTGTCTGTCAATAACTAGAGAATTGACAACTATAGAAATAGAAAGATTCCCATCATATATTATAAGAAAAGGAAATAGCTTCTTTTTCTTTTCTTTTTTTGATATAGTGAACAAAACATGTCAATTTTTTGTCGAATTTATTCATATAGATCAATGAGGAATAAATATCGAAATATACAATATACTTTATAATATAGGAGAGCAAACATTCAATGCGATTAGAAGAAAATAAAGGAATATTGACAATTCCACAATTTGGTAAAATACAACTTGAAGGATTTTTTCGTTTTATCCATCAAGGATTAATAGAAGAAATCAATAACTTTTCAAAAATTGAAAGCCCAAATAAAAAGATAAAAATTATTCTTTTTGGGAATGAATATAAATTAACAGAACCTTTCATTAAAGAGAGAGATGCTGTATATATGTCTCTTACATATAACTGTCAATTATATGTACCAGCAAGATCGATTAATAAAACTAAGAAAACTCGTGAAATACAGGACAAGATTTTATATCTGGGAGATATTCCTTTGATGAATTCTAAAGGAACTTTTGTAATAAATGGAAATTACAGAGTCGTGGTCAATCAAATAGTAAGAAGTCCCGGTATTTATTACACTTGGGAACGAAAACCGTCGGGAAACATTATCTGGATTGGCACAATAATTTCAGATTGGGGAGGAAGATTAAGATTAGAGCTCAATAAAAAAAAAAAAAAGATATGGATTCGTATAAACAAAAAAAAAAAAATATCTGTTTTACTTTTTTTATTGGCTATGGGTATAAATTTCGAAGATATTTTTAACTATAAGAATCTTGAAGCATTTTTCAAATATTCGGAGGAGTATTATAGATATAAGTACGATTGGTATGGCGGGAAGCAGAAAGCTATTTTGAAACTTTATAAAAAAATCTACATAAGTGACGAAAGTGAAGAAGAAGAAGAAGAAGAAGAAGAAGAAGAAGAAGAAGAATTTTCCGAGTCTATATATGAAAAAGTAACAACATTTTTTCGAACGAAATGTTTATTAGGAAAGATTGGTCGACGAAATCTGAATAAAAAACTAAGTATTGATATACCCGAGAACGAGATTTTATTATTACCGCACGATATATTGGCTGCTGTGGATTACCTTATCAAAGTGCAATTTGGAACGGGTACACCCGATGATATAGATCACCTACAAAATCGATATATTCGTTCTGTAGCAGATTTATTACAAGAGCAATTACGATTAGCTCTATATGATTTCAGAGAAGCAGTTGAAAAAACTATATTATTTGCATCAATCAATCCTAAAAAGAGAATAAATCTTATTAAATTGGAAACGTTAATTCCATTAACGGATACTTTTCAGGATTTTTTTGGGTTACATCCTTTATCACAATTTTTGGATCAAACTAATCCGTTGGCAGAAATAGTTCATAGTCGAAAAGTGAGCTCTTTGGGCCCTGGAGGATTGACAAGTCGAACGTCTACTTTTCGTACACGGGATATTCATCCTAGTCATTATGGACGTATTTGTCCGATTACGACATCCGAAGGAATAAATGTTGGGCTTATTGGATCGTTATCTATTTATGCAACGCTTGGTCATTACGGCTCTTTACAAAGTCCATTCTATAGGCTATCTAAGAGATCGAACAAAGACCATATGGTTTATCTATTACCGGGAGAAGATGAATACTATCGGATAGCTATAGGAAATTCTCTGGCATTAAATCAAGGGGTTCCAGAGGAACAATTAACTGCAGCTCGATTTCAACAAGAATTTTTATTTTTTGCATGGGACCAAATTCATTTCAGAAGTATTTTTCCTTCCCAATATTTTTCCGTTGGAGTTTGCCTTATTCCTTTTATCGAACATAATGATGCGAATCGTGCTTTAATGGGTTCTAATATGCAGCGTCAAGCACTTCCACTTGTTCAACCTGAGAAGTGTATTGTCGGAACTGGATTGGAGGGTCAAGTAGCTCTAGATTCAGGAAGTGTAGCTATAGCCAAGCAAGGGGGAAAAATAAAGTATATTGATGGTGAAAATATCACCATAACTTCATCTGTTTCTCGAGACAATATAGAAACAGAATTGATTCTATATCAACGTTCTAATAGTGATACTTGTATGCATCAAAAATCCCGAGTTCGCCAAGGGGAATATGTAAAGAAGGGACAAATTATAGCAGACAGTGCAGCTACAGCAGGGGGGGAACTTTCTTTGGGAAAAAACATCTTAGTGGCCTATATGCCATGGGAAGGATACAATTTTGAAGATGCAATACTTATTAGTGAACGTCTGGTATATGAAGACATTTTTACTTCTTTCCAGATCGTAAGATACGAAATTGGAGTTTATTTTACGAACCAGGGCCCTGAAGTAATAACTAGAGAAATACCTCATTTAAATACTTACTTACTCCGTCATCTCGACGAAAACGGCGTTGTAATGATAGGATCTTGGATAGAAACAGATGATATATTAGTAGGTAAATTAATACTGGAAGCAGAAGACGACTCACTAATAAATACTCCAGAAGGAAAATTATTACAAGTTTTATTTGATATTAAGGCACCTACTGGAAAAGAAAATTGTTTTAGAGTTCCTAAAGGTGTAAAAGGTCGAGTTATCGATGTTAAATGCTTTCAGGAGTTCGAGGAGGAGGAAGACGATTATCTCGGCGATATTGTAGAAAAAGTTCATGTATATATTTTACAAAAACGTAAAATACAAGTGGGTGATAAAGTAGCGGGAAGGCATGGTAATAAAGGTATTATTTCAAAAATTTTGACCAGGCAAGATATGCCTTATTTACAAAATGGAACACCAGTGGACATGGTATTAAATCCATTAGGGGTACCTTCACGAATGAATGTAGGACAGATCTTTGAATGTTTGCTTGGTTTAGCAGGGAAACTAATGAACAAACATTATAGACTAGCACCTTTTGACGAAAGGTACGAGCGAGAAGCTTCTAGAAAACTAGTGTTTTCTGAGCTTTATAAAGCTAGCGAGCAAACAGCTAATCCATGGGTATTTGAACCTGATCATCCTGGAAAACATAGATTAATTGATGGAAGAACAGGAAAGGTTTTTGAACAACCTGTTACAATAGGAATAGCTTATATATCGAAATTGTGCCATCAAGTTGATGACAAAATTCATGCACGTTCCCGTGGACCTTATGCGCTAGTTACACAACAACCTCTAAAAGGAAAATCCTCCAGAGGAGGGCAACGAGTAGGAGAAATGGAAGTTTGGGCTCTAGAAGGTTTTGGTGTTGCTTATATTTTACACGAGATACTTACTTTAAAATCTGATCATATGGACACTCGTGAAAAAATATTTGGTGCCATTTTCAACGGAGAACCAATGCCTAAACCTAGCACTTTTACAGAATCTTTCCGATTGCTCAGTCGAGAACTACGATCTTTAGCTCTAGAATTGAATCATACTATTCTATCTGAGATAGACTTTCAGATAGATAAGAAGGAAGTTTGATCAAAATGAATCAAAATTGATTTTTTATGAGTGACCAGAATAAATACGAACAACTTCAAATTGGATTAGTTTCTCCCGAGCAGATTCTCGCTTGGTCTGAAAGAATATTACCTAATGGAGAAAGAGTGGGACAAGTTACTGCAGAACAGACTTTAGATTATAGAACTTATGAACCAATAAGAGATGGATTATTTTGTGAAAGAATATTTGGACCTAAGAAAAGGGGAGTTTGTGCTTGTGTAAAACCTACAATGATGGAAAATGAGAACGAGATGGAAAATGAGAAGGAAAATGAGAAGGAAAATGAGAAGGAAAACTACGACTCCAATTTTTGTACTCAATGTGGAGTTGAACTTATTATTGATCCTCGAATTCGAAGATATCGAATGGGATACATTAAACTGGCATGTCCAGTTGTTCATATTTGGTATTTCAAACGACGTCCCAGTTATATCGCGAATCTATTAGATAAAACTCGTAAAGAATTAGAAGACCCAGTATACTGCGATGTGTGACTTGATCACAAGCTCCGATTATACAGATCCGTAGGAACTGTCATCCTATTAAATCTAATTAGGATGCCCTTAGCTCTGACACGCCCCTCGGCAAGAGGGGCATGAAGCTCAGAATTAGAACCATGTTGATAAAGAGGAATGAATCTAGGGTTAATATCTTGTATATTATTAAATTCAATTGCTAATTGGACTTCGTAAAAATACTTCTTTTATTAGAAACAAAATGAAATCAAAAATCTGTTTAATTTTTTTTTCTTTTTTTTCTAGACCAAAAAGAAGATATGGTTATAGGAGTCTATTCATCGCACATATGCTTCAAATAGTATTTGTAACCATCGAAGTAAAACAGAAACCTACAGGATCAATTAATAAAGAGATACAGACAAGTAAATCCCTTATGAATTAAAAAAAAATTGAAGGTCTTTCACAAAGAAATGTATCGTTCAAAAGGGAGGAGACTGCTCACTAATTCCATATTTATGTCATAATATGAATTGTAAACTAATAATCGAATTCACTTGGAACTTGAGCAAAGAGTAACTATTTAGTTTTATCACTTGGGAAGGAAAACCGTCGGGAAACATTATCAGAAAGTAAAAAACATTTTTTGCATAATGATACAATGATACATAGCATAATGATACATAATCACTTTCCATTTTGGTATAGTTACTTGAGCCGGATGAAAGGAAACTTTCATGTCCGATTCTGAGGGGGGGGATTGGAAAAACCTATCCAAATGTTTGTATTACTAGGCCCACAGCTAACAAGCCATCTTTATTGCGATTTCACGGAAAACTTCGTAAATATGAGCATAAATCTTGGGCAAAAGATATTGCTTTTTATCTCTCTTGGGATTTTGCGCTATTTCAAGAGCGAGAAATTGCCACTGGAGGAAAAGCTATCAGAGAAAAATTAGCTGGTCTAAATCTGCAAATGCTTATAGATCATTCATATATAGAATGGAAGGAAATAGATAGGAAAATATCTATATTATTCTCGGAGGAGACAGAAACAGTCTTTTTGAATAAAGACTGTCTTTACAAAGAACTATATAATAAAATGAAGAAAAAACTTTTTTCACTTCGAATAAGAAAGGATCATTTGGTTAGACGGATGAAATTTGCTCAATATTTTCTTCAAACAAATGTAGAACCACAATGGATGGTTCTATGCCTATTACCAGTTCTTCCTCCCGATCTAAGGCCAATGTATCAATTAAATGAAGGTGGATTGATTACTTCAGATCTCAATGAACTTTATCTAAAAGTTATCCGTCGAAATAATCATCTTTTAGAATCCATAGAAGAGACTCGTGCATTTCAAATACCAAATTTATTGTTTGATCAAAAAAGATTAGTCCAAAAAGCCGTAGATGCACTTCTTGATAACAGTATAGGCGCACAACCGGTGAAAGATAGTAAGGATAGACCTTATAAATCGTTCTCAGATTTACTCCAAGGTAAAGAAGGAAGATTTCGTGAAAGTTTACTTGGAAAACGGGTCGATTATTCAGGTCGTTCTGTTATTGTGGTAGGTCCTCATCTCTCATTGTATCAATGTGGATTGCCCCGAGAAATCGCAATAGAACTTTTTCAAGCATTTTTAATTCGTGATCTAGTTGAACGACAGATTGCTCCCAATCTAAGAACTGCTAAATTTTTAATTCGAGATAGGAAACCTATTATATGGAACGTACTTAAACAGATTATCAAAAGACATCCTATATTGTTAAATCGAGCACCTACCTTACACAGATTAGGAATACAAGCATTTCTACCTGTTTTAATAGAAGAACGTGCCATTGGGTTACACCCATTGGTTTGTGCAGGATTTAATGCGGACTTTGACGGAGATCAGATGGCTGTCCACGTACCTTTATCTATGGAAGCTCAAGTAGAAGCTCGTTTACTTATGTTTTCTCATCTCAATCTTATCTCTCCAACTATAGGAGATCCTATTTGTGTACCGACTCAAGATATGCTTCTAGGACTTTATAGATCAACTCTTCAAAAAAACCAGGGTATTTATGAAAATAGGTACCACCCGAATAACTCAAAAAAGAAGATCATCTCACCTTCGTTTTATAGCTATGATGATGCGCTTAAAGCTTATGAACAAAAACAAATTGATTTAGACAGTCCTTTATGGCTGCGATGGAGGAGAGATATAGATACCTCTATTATTAATTCAGTAAATCGAGAACTTCCTATCGAAGTTCAATATGAATCTTTAGGTACCTTCTACGAAATCTATGATCATTTTCGAATAAGAAAAGGTAGAGTGGGGGAAATACTTAATAAATACATTCGAACAACCGTTGGTCGTATTCGTTTTAATCGAGAAATAGAAGAAGCTATAAAAGGCTTGTGGACTTATGATATCCGACAAGAACTGTCACTATTCAGAATTTAATGTTATTAATCGATCCTTTCATTCATGCAGAGATGAAGATTAAGGAAGCCTTCGAGCTTAAACGATGATTCCTGCTCCCCAAAATGGGGAGATTTTTTCTTTTTTGAAAATGGAGATATTTTATTCTTATGACACAACCTAAATTCAAAGTGCCCTTTCCTTTTGAAGTGCCCTTTTTTAATAAAGGAATGGATAAATTTGTTATGAAGCACCTTATTAGAAGATTCGTAAATCAATTTGGAATGACATATACATCACATATATTAGATCAACTGAAGATTTTAGGTTTCCAGCAAGCTACCGATGCAGCTATTTCATTAGGAATTGATGATCTTTTAACAACACCAGCTAAACTATGGCTTATCCAAGATGCGCAGCAACAAGGGTTTGCTTCGGAAAAACATCATGATTATGGAAATGTACATGCAGTGGAAAAATTACGTCAATTGATTGAGATATGGCATGCTACCAGTGAATATTTGAAACGCGAAATGAATCCGAATTTTCAGATGACTGATCCTCTTAATCCAGTACATATGATGTCCTTTTCAGGAGCTAGAGGAAGTATATCTCAGGTTCACCAATTAGTAGGTATGAGAGGATTAATGTCAGATCCTCAAGGAAAAATTGTTGATCTACCCATTCAAGGAAATTTACGTGAAGGACTTTCTTTAACAGAATATATTATTTCATGTTACGGTGCTCGTAAAGGAGTTGTTGATACTTCTATACGAACAGCAGATGCTGGATATCTCACACGTAGACTTGTTGAAGTAGTACAACACCTCGTTGTACGTAAAGTAGATTGTGGTACTATCCAAGGTCTTTTTGTAAATCTTATTCAAGATCAAGAAACAATCAAAAAGACATTTGTTCTACAAACACTAATTGGTCGTGTATTAGCAGACGATGTATATATAAACGGAAGATGTATTGCCACGCGCAATGAAGATATTGGGATTAAACTTGCCAATATCTTCTATTATTTCCAAATACAACCAATATATATACGAACCCCTTTTACTTGCAAAAGTATATCTTGGATTTGTCAATTATGTTATGGTCGGAATACTACTCATAGTAACTTAATCGAATTAGGAGAAGCAGTCGGCATTATTGCAGGCCAATCAATTGGAGAGCCGGGAACTCAACTAACATTAAGGACTTTTCATACTGGTGGGGTATTTACGGGTGATATTGCAGAACATATACGAGCCCCGTTCACCGGAAAAATTGAATTTAATGAAAATTTAGTTTCTCCTACCCGCACCCGTCATGGGCACCCTGCTTATATATGTCATAATAGTTTAGACGTGACTATCGATAATCAATATGAAGTACAAAACTTAACGATTCCGCCAGAAAGTTTGCTATTCATTCAGAATAATCAACTCGTGGAATCGGAACAAGTAATTGCCGAGATTCGTGCCAAAAACCCCCCCTTTAAAGAAAAAGTCAAGAAATATATATATTCTGGCCTGACAGGAGAAGTGCACTGGAATATCCCTATGTGGTCTAAAAAAATAAAAAAGACAACTCATTTATGGGTATTATCGGGAGGTATATATGAATCCGCTTTTTATAAAGATCAAGATCAAGTGAATATTCCAGAACTTCTTCTTCACAAACATAAATCACTTTCGAATTGTTCAGTGGATCAAGTGAAACACGAATCAGTTAACTCAAACTGTTTTGAAAAAGGGAAAAAAATCTTGAATTATCTCGAAACTGATCGAACCATACCTAATGAACATCAAGACTCTATCGATTGCACCATTCTTTTTGAAAATACCAACAAAAAAAACGAACTCATTGTACCGTTATGGTGTGATAAACAATGGATGAAGCGAAGAATCCCTTGTCCTTATTTAATTCTTAGAATGTCCAGAGAAGGTATTCTCTATAAAAATGACAACATTTTTGCTTTTTTGAATGACCCTAGTTCAAAAATGATAAAATATGGGAGTATTCTCGGGGGTTATTCGATTGAAAAAGAAAGGAATTTTCTTGAAAATCAATTAGACGTAGGGCCCAAATTCAAAATAAAAAAGGCTTATGCTTCTCTTATTTCAGTAAGAACAAATAAGATCATTATAAATATGATTCAAATTAGCTTGCTAAAATACCCTTTTTTCAATATGGCAAGTTCTCCATTTTTGTTTCCTAACAAATTAGGTCACACTAATTCTTTTTTTTTGAATGATCAAAGTAAATTACTTAGTAAGGGAACTATTCGTTCAGTACCTAATGAGAATAAAAAAGATCAATCTTTTATGATTCTTTCTCCTTCTGATTTTTTGCAAATCGTTTTGTTTAATGATTTAAAATGCTTAAATACAGTAAAAAAGTCGGATGCAAATAAAAAAATTGCATTGTCAGGTCTCCTGGGTCATTTACATAGTATTGCTAATCGTTTTCCATACTCTCATTTGATGACTTATAAAAAAGTATTACAAAATGAACGTTCAATTTCTAACAATGACTCGAATACTTTCCAAGTAGCTAAATGCTATTTTATGGACGAAAAAAGGGGATTTTATAAATTTGATTCATGCAGGAATATTATTTTCAATTTATTCAATTTGAATTTGTACTTTTCCCTATCCAATTTTGTTAAAAAAACATTTCCAGTAGTCAGCCTTGGACAATTTTTTTGCGAAAGTCTATGGATATCCGAAGATAAACAACTCCAAGGATCTGGTCTAATTGTAGTTGTTCGTGAGGAATCTTTCATCATTAGATTAGCTAAACCCTATTTGGGTATTCGAGGAGCAACTCATAATAGTTATTATGGGGAAATTTTTTACGAAGGAGATACATTAATCACTATGTCATACGAAAGATTAAAATCCGATGATATAATTCAAGGTCTTCCTAAAGTTGAACAATTGTCAGAAGCCCGCTCGAATACTTTAATAGCGAAAAATCGAAAAAAAAATTTTCAAGAATTGAACAGACACCTGGCAATATTTTTTGGAAACTTTTGGGGGTCATTCACCAGTGTTAGAATAACTATGGAGGATAGTCAGAATCAGTTGGTCAATGAAATTCAAAAGATTTATCGATCCCAGGGGGTACAAATTTATGATAAACATATAGAAATTATTGTGCGCCAAATTACATCGAAAGTTTTAGTTGTAGATGTCGAAAAGTCCGAAAATCAAAATTTTGAAAATGGACTAGAAAATGGACTAAATAGTGTTTTTTTACCCGGAGAACTCATTGGATTATCACGAGTACAAAGAATGGATCGTGCTCTAGAAAAAAAAATAAAATATCGAACCATTTTATTGGGAATGACAAACGCATCTCTGAATACTCAAAGTTTTCTATCGGAAGCTAGTTTTCAGGAAACTGCTCGGGTCTTAGCTAAATCTGCTCTTCAAGGTCGCATTGATTGGTTGAAGGGCTTGAAGGAAAATGTTATTCTCGGGGGAATGATACCTGTTGGTACTGGATTCAACCCTTTGGAAAAAGGGAGTAAAATGGATCCGAGAATGAGGAACAAAAGTATATTTATCAATAAAGTGAAAGATTTTTTCTTTGATTATCAATATAAAGTCTCTGTTTTATTGCAAAAACAAAAAAAAAAAGTTATAAAAAAAAGAGTAAAAAAAAAGAGTAAAAAAAAGAGTAAAAAAAAGAGTAAAAAAAAGAGTAAAAATAAAAACGAGCAGTAAAAAAGTAATTTTTCTCAATAGAGAAATCTAACAATTTATTGATAAACAATAAAGAAAAAATCAAATGAATACTTGTACCAAGTACGCTACGGCAAGCAATCTAACCCATTCCATTGGAATGTAGATATTCCAGTTCATATTAAAAAGCAGAAAAATAAAATGACGAAAAAAAATTGGAACATCAATTTGAAAGAGATGGTAAAAGTAGGAGTTCATTTTGGTCATGAGACCAGAAAATGGAATCCTAAAATGGCACCTTACATTTTTAAAGAACGTAAAGATAGTCATATTATAAATTTGATTTATACCGCTCGTTTTTTATCAGAAGCCTGTGATTTTGTGTTTGATGGAGCAAAAAGAGGAAAACAATTTATGATAGTTGGTACAAAACATCAAACAGCTGATGCAGCTAAATTAGCTGCTTTAGCAGCTCGATGTCATTATGTAAATAAAAAATGGTTCGCGGGTATGTTAACTAATTGGTTTACTACAGAAGTAAGACTTGAAAAATTCAAAAATTTAATGAAACAAAAAAATACGGGAGGATTTGATAAATTTACGAAGAAAGAAGCAGCAATACTCAACAGAGAATTGAACAAATTGCAGGAAGATCTAGGAGGTATTAGATACATGAAAAAATTGCCCGATATTGTAATAATTCTCGATCAAAAAGGAGAATATACTGCTATTCGGGAATGTAGAACTTTGGGTATTCCGACAATTTGCTTAGTTGATACAGATTGTGACCCAGATCTCGTGGATATCCCAATCCCAGCCAATGATAATAGTAGAGGATCAATCCGACTGATCCTAAATAAATTAATTTTAGCAATTCGCACGGGTAAAGCATTGTAATTCTATAAAAAGTGAATAAAAAAAAAAAAAGAGAAGCTAAAACTAAGTTGGCTACTATTCCCAAATCTTATAGAATAGATTAAGATAAAATATTTGTATAGAAATAAAGAAATCTTCTTAATCAATCATAATAATCATTCCATTATTTTATTTCGCAGCCTGACTAATGATAGTGAAATAATTGAGGAATCGGTCATTGAACCAAAATAATTTATTTTTGAAATTCATCTTTATATATAAAGGGTAATATGGATATTGTACAATTTCCTATTAACACGCTGAATTTTTTCTATGAGATATCCGGTGTGGAAGTAGGTCAGCATTTTTATTGGCAAATAGGGGGGTTCCAAGTTCATGCACAGGTACTTATAACTTCCTGGATTGTAATTGCTGTCTTATTAAGTTCAGCTACTCTAGCTGTTCGAGACCCACAAATCGTTCCGAACGGAGCTCAAAATTTTGTGGAATATGTTCTCGAATTTGTTCGGGACTTGGCTAGAACTCAGATTGGCGAAGAAGAATATGGTCCCTGGGTTTCTTTTATAGGGACCATGTTTCTATTTATCTTTGTTTCTAACTGGGCAGGTGCTCTTTTTCCCTGGGGAATTTTTCAATTACCTCATGGGGAATTAGCCGCACCTACAAATGATATTAATACTACAGTAGCTCTAGCTTTGCTCACATCAGTAGCTTATTTTTATGCAGGTCTTACAAAGAGGGGTTTAGGTTATTTTGGTAAATATATCCAACCAACCCCAATACTTTTACCAATTAACATATTAGAAGATTTTACGAAACCTCTATCACTTAGTTTTCGACTTTTTGGAAATATATTAGCTGACGAATTGGTAGTTGCCGTTCTTGTTTCCTTAGTACCTTTAGTGGTACCTATACCTGTAATGTTCCTAGGATTATTTACAAGTGGCATTCAAGCTCTAATCTTTGCAACTCTAGCCGCAGCTTATATAGGCGAATCCATGGAGGGTCATCATTAATTGAATTAATTCTTTTAATTCATAATAAAAAGATATGTATAAAACGTGAAATGTTCTTTCCATTTTGATTGTCCCTTATATAGTAATAAATGAAAATACTTAATATACTAAGATCTTAGTAGAAAGATTCAGGATCACTAATCCCGTCGATAAAATCGATAGATAGAATAGATCATATTTGTAGATTCATATCTATATAATAAGATGAATAGGTTGTATTAATGGGAATTAGTTTAGTAAACTATGTATGTATCCCGGTTTGGAACAATGACTCGAAGGGATACATACATTATATGTACATAGTTTCTATGTAATTAATTATTATTAATTGTAATTAATAATAATTAATTAATAATTATTAATTTAGAGACAGAATATTTTTTTTTTTTTTAATGAAAAAAATCTGTCTCTATTTCATTTAAAAAATAGAATATCGGGGTAGAGGATTTACCTATTTTTGTAATACCATTTCGTCGGATCGGAGTTTAGTTGTTTTCAAAGAAAACAAATTGTTCTCTAGTTGAACGTGAACAATCAAATCAATAGATAAAACTATCATATTATCCACCATTTTATTAATCTAAGAGGAGATTACCATGAATCCTTTGATTTCTGCTGCTTCCGTTATTGCTGCTGGATTATCCGTAGGCCTTGCTTCTATTGGACCTGGCATTGGTCAAGGCACTGCTGCGGGACAAGCTGTTGAAGGTATTGCGAGACAACCGGAGGCGGAGGGTAAAATACGAGGTACCTTACTGCTAAGTTTAGCTTTTATGGAAGCTTTAACTATTTATGGATTAGTTGTAGCTCTAGCACTTTTATTTGCTAATCCATTTGTTTGATCTCGGAGACCAAAATCCGTATCCTTCGGGATTTTAAGGACCCTCTCTATCAATTTTCTTGTTCAGCCAATAGGAGAGGGGCTGATCCAATCAAAAATAATGGACTTATACTTCACTTGTTTTGGTCAGAAAGACTTGCCTCGGAGAAGTAGATAGATCTAGCAAAGTTTTTTTTCATTATTGTATCCTTATTTATCGTTATGCGGGACCTGGGACTTACTAAGTACTCGAAATCTGCTTGAATAATAGCAGAATCGAGTCGGAGAAAAAACTTTCTAAAAGTATCCTTATCTATGAGGGGAGAGCGTATGAAAAATGTAACTGATTCTTTCATTTCCCTAATTTATTTATCCTCCGCTGAGGGTTTCAGATTAAATACCAATATTTTAGAAACAAATATAATAAATCTCAGTGTGGTGCTTGGTGTACTGATCTATTTCGGAAAGGGAGTGTGTGCGAGTTGTATATTTGAATAATCTAGCTGGATCCAACCAACTGCATTTTGTAGATAGAAAAGTGCATGATCTCAACGAATTACTTCTAAAAGGGAAAAAAAGAAATATGGAAGAACTATAGCATTTCGTAATTGATTGGGAAATTTTTTTACCAATCCCAACCAACAAGATAAAATCTTTAGAATGGTTAAAGCTAAACTGCTTGAAGTCGAAGCACAACTGGGTACTCTTTCCACCGCTGTGCTAATATGAGATGGGTTCAAAGGCATAGTTGGAGGTTGATCCGATATATAACATTCATATCAATGGAATTATTCAATCTATCTACTGAAAAATAGTCCTAATCTCCCATCCAATTTTTTGGGTTTAAATGCGGAACCGACGACCTACACAAAAGCGAATTTATTCAAGAAAAAGTAAAGAAGAAATAAAGAAAAAAAAAAAAACAACAACTCAGTTGATAAAAAAAAACCCTTTTGGCAAAAGAGCCCTTCGTAGATTTCGGTCTTTGATAGATTGATCTTATTTTGACATAATATGAACGAAAAGGGTAGGCTTGGTAAAAAAAAAGCCGAGCGGGAAAGCCGAATGAATTGAAAGGTTCGTGTTCGGTTTGGGAAGAGATTATAAATTCGTTCAACTTATGAATAGATAATCTACTTTCATTAAGTAATTTATTAGATAACCGTAAACAGAAAATATTGAGTACTATTCAGAATTCTGAAAAACTATGTAAAGGAGCTGCTAATCAGCTTGAGCAAGCTCGGGCTCGCTTACGGGAAGTAGAAATGCGAGCGCGCCAAATTCGGGTAAATGGATACTCTCAAATAGAACAAGAAAAAGAGGATCTTATCAATGTTGCTTCTGTTAATTTGAAACAATTAGAAAATTTAAAGAATGAAACCGTTCACTTTGAACAACAAAGAGTAATTGAACAGGTTCGACAACAAATTTCTCGCCAAGCTGTCCAAAGAGCTCTAGGAACTCTGAATATTCGTTTGAATAGCGAGTTACATTTACGTACGATCGAGCAAAATATCGACCTGCTCCTAGCCATGAAAAACATAACTGATTAACGTTATATATTATTAAAATCTCTCTATTATATAGAGTAGGTCTTATTTTTAAAAAGAGAATTAACTAGTGTTAATGGTAACTATTCGACCCGATGAAATCAGTAGTATGATACGTAAACAGATTGAACAATATAATAACGAAGTCAAAGTTGTTAATATTGGCACTGTACTTCAAGTAGGAGATGGCATTGCTCGTATTCATGGTCTTGATAAAGTAATGGCAGGGGAATTGGTAGAATTTGTAGATGGTACAGTAGGTATTGCCCTAAATCTAGAATCAGATAATGTTGGAGCTGTATTAATGGGTGATGGCTTGATGATACAAGAGGGTAGTTCCGTGAGAGCAACAGGAAAAATTGCGCAGATACCAGTAAGTGATGCTTATTTGGGTCGAGTTGTAAATGCGCTAGCTCGACCTATTGATGGTAAGGGGAAGATCTCATCTTCCGAATCTCGATTGATCGAATCTCCCGCCCCAGGTATTATTTCAAGACGTTCTGTATATGAACCTCTTCAAACGGGTCTTATTGCTATTGATTCTATGATCCCTATAGGACGCGGTCAGCGAGAATTGATTATTGGGGACAGGCAGACCGGTAAGACGGCAGTAGCTACAGATACGATTATAAATCAAAAAAATCAGAACGTAATATGTGTTTATGTCGCTATTGGTCAAAAAGCTTCTTCCGTAGCTCAGGTAGTTAATACGTTCCAAGAACGTGGCGCAATGGAGTATACCATTGTGGTAGCAGAAACTGCAGATTCTCCTGCTACATTACAATATCTTGCTCCTTATACAGGAGCAGCTTTAGCTGAATACTTTATGTATAAAGAACAACATACATTAATCATTTATGATGATCTTTCCAAACAAGCACAAGCTTATCGACAAATGTCTCTTCTATTAAGAAGACCACCTGGCCGGGAAGCTTATCCAGGAGATGTTTTCTATTTACATTCTCGTTTATTAGAAAGAGCAGCTAAATTAAATTCTAAGTTAGGTGGAGGGAGTTTGACTGCTTTACCAATAGTTGAGACTCAAGCTGGAGATGTCTCAGCTTATATTCCCACTAACGTAATTTCTATTACCGACGGACAAATCTTCTTGTCAGCTGATCTATTCAATGCAGGAATTCAACCTGCCATTAATGTTGGTCTTTCCGTATCTAGAGTAGGATCTGCAGCTCAGATGAAAGCTATGAAACAAGTAGCTGGAAAATTAAAATTAGAATTAGCTCAACTTGCAGAGTTAGAAGCTTTTGCACAATTCGCTTCTGATCTTGATAAAACTACGCAAGATCAATTGGCAAGAGGTCAACGATTACGCGAGTTGCTCAAACAATCTCAATCAGATCCTTTGACAGTGGAAGAACAAATAGCTATGATTTATACCGGCACGAATGGATATCTAGATGTATTAGAGATCGTTCAAGTTAAAAAATTTATTCTTAAGTTGCGCGAGTATTTAGTAAAAGATAAACCCCAGTTTGGAGAAATTATACGTTCTACTGGGACATTCACGGAACAAGCAGAAGATCTCTTAAAAGAAGCTATTCAAGAAAATATCCAACTTTTTCTTATGCTTGGAACAGGATAAAAGAGCTTAATAATCATTTATAAAGCATAACGAATTATTACGTCCAATAGGATTTGAACCTATACCTAAGGTTTAGAAGACCTCTGTCCTATCCATTAGACGATGGACGCTTTATTTTCATTATTCCTTGAAATACTTTATCGATCGGGAATAAAAAAAGTATGATTTTTTCTCCATCCACAACGAACGAGATTCGGTAACGAAAGAGAAAGAATAGATAGGTAACATGGACATGAAAAAACATTTTGAATAATAAATATGAATGAGCGGGTAGCGGGAATCGAACCCGCATCGTTAGCTTGGAAGGCTAGGGGTTATAGTCGACGTTGATTAACGCCTCTAATTCAGAACCGAACATGAAAATTTCATTTCATTCGGCTCCTCCATGAGAGAGAGATAGAAAAGGAGGTCTAATGAGAAACGATTATTTACATAATACAATATAATATTGATTTTTGCTCTGCTCTATAACATCTATGTTAGTTTCTTTATAGTTCTTTCCTATTAACTTCAGGTGAACAACCTTAAATATTCAATACCTATTCACTTGATAGATGATCCCTATAGAAAGATAAGATTGAAAAATCTTAATATTGAATTCAAAAATCTTTCTAATTACTTCGTTCCCTATTTCTACTGATTGCGATCCTAGAGGAAATCAAATTTCACCGAGCTCAAACAAAATCACGGTAACTAAAGTAAACCAAAGTCACTGTTATCTAGCTATTTGACTCCAACTTTTGCTATTCTAGCAGTTGAACATTTAGTTACGATGAAAAACAATCTTTTGATATCCATGGATCTTTGATTGATCCGATTAGATAGATCGGTCTAATCCTTGAAAACATTCTACATTCTGTTTCGCCATCTTGGATGGAATGGAAAATATGGTCGTTTTATCATTCCAAATTCAAATTACGAGAATGCGCACAATTCCTTTCCTGAACCAGGGTATTCATAGGAGAGGTTTAGAACCTATATAGAAATATAGTTTTTTCAAAATATAGACCAGAGTTGAAAGATCCTTCAACTCTGTTGAATATAATGATAGAACGAATCACACTTTTACCACTAAACTATACCCGCCACAATTTCATTGTATCATACAGATCGATTTTTTGTCCAATAGGGAAAAAAGTTCTTTTTAGATTCTAATAAGAATTTAATGCAAGTTCCTATCATTATATTTTCCTATTCCTGAAAATTAAATAGCAGATGGTTTCTTTTCACTCCGTCCCTTACCTTATTGTTTTTACTCTTGCAAGAATAATCCTTAATCAATATTATAAGTAATACCATACTAATAGTATGATTTTTTTTAGTAACCATTATATATTATATATAGTATATAGTTAACTATATATATAGTTATAGTTGTTATGATTAACAACACATTCCATTAGAATGGTTCAAGTCATTTTGAATTAGTTTTTCTTTATGACAGATATAGAATAGAAAATGAAAATTATGATCATTTTCATATTTTCATAAAATAAAAATGATCCACTCTTAGTCTTTGAAATCTATTTTTTACCCTTCCAATATGATCTATCCATTTTCAATCTAGAACATCTCATCCAGATTAGAAACTGAAACAGTTGGAATTATTCAAAAAAATAGAAGTGCCTATCTATTATCTTATATATTACAAAAAAGGAAATAAAGAAATGATATCACAAGGTCAAATTTTGATAGCCCTTTTTATTGCTTTTACTTTTCTAATAATTATTTTAGCTTTCAGATTAGGTAGAGCACTGTATTCTTCATAATTATGGTCAATTATTCCTTATCTAGGAAAGATAATGGCCTGGCCAGATACTGGCCGGGCTAGAGAATTGTTTGGAACGGAATAAAGAAATAAAATTGGATTCTCGCAAATGTTGGTCTTTATTTAGTGAAATGCTATATTCATTTTAGATCTGCCGTCTGGGAGAGATGGCTGAGCGGACTAAAGCGGTGGATTGCTAATCCGTTGTACAAACTATTTGTATCGAGGGTTCGAATCCCTCTCTCTCCGTTCAGTCACTTGAAATGACTCCTCAAAACCTATAGAAATAGGCCCTTTTACAAAATCTACTTTCTAATCTTTTTTCATCACTATTCTTTACGCCCAGGATTTCGTCCTGGATCGTTTGATAGGAATCCAAAGATAAAGAGAGAAACAAAAAATATCACTACTGCGTAAACAAACAGCTTAAGAGTAAGCATTATGTAATCTCCGAGATTCTTATTAGAAAACGGAATAGATCATCAATTTTTGTATCATATATTGTATTGTCCGAGCAAAGAAAAAAAGCAGATTCAAAATTGAATCTATTCTGTTTCTCTTTTCTTCTTTGCTCGGAATTGAACAGGATAAATAGAAATTCGAATACTAATTAAACTATCCTAAACTTATTGATTGATTATCACAATCAACAAATTTATCTATCAACAAAAAATAGAAACAAGTACAGTATATGTCTAAAATAGAAGAAAATTTGGAATACATAGAGAAATTATAATCCTTACTCATTATTTAAATAAATATAAAAGATATGATATGTCCTCTATGTTATAAGAATAACATATTCTAATCACTAGCTAATAACCCAAACTGCAACTGTGATGCAGTTGATATTGACTAAGTATATTGATCTGTTGAGAACAGATGTATCACAAAATAAACATCATAACAAGGAAAAATAGTTTTACATCAATTTGGTTAATGAAAATGATCCATTCTAAATAGTTAGAATGTAACTATTCTAACTAATAAAATTAGAGAAAAAAAGATATGTTTTTTCCGTATCAAGTGAATACAAACAAAAATAAATAAAAACTTTTTGTAAGATTATCTTTATCGAAAACTTACGGCAGCTTGCCAAGCAAAGGCTAATAAAAAAAAGAACAGAGGGATAATTGGCATTACATTAACAATCGGATCAAAAATTGCATAAGCTTCAGGCAATTTGGCAAAAAAGGGATTATTCAAATGAAAAGCGGCATCGTCTAGACAAATATGGAAGTTGAGGATAACTGGCATTTTGATTCTCCGATGAATAAAAATGATGTAAAGATCCAAAAGTATTTGGCCAATCAATCGAATTTTTTTGGCAAGATTATACTTTGAGTCTTCGAGTTGGAAGGAATCATTTCTTCATATAATATTGTACCTATTCTGATAGAGAATGACCAATGAATTTATATTATTGTTTCTTTTTAGGTTCCCCTATATATCATATAGATATATGATTCACTCAAGAATCTATGCCCCTCCGGTTTTTCTATGCATAATTGCATAGCACCAGATAAGAATGAATTAAAATGAAACATTGCGTCAATTTATATTAATTGATTAAAATAAAACAATAATGGGGCGTGGCCAAGCGGTAAGGCAGCAGGTTTTGGTCCTGTTATTTCGAAGGTTCGAATCCTTCCGTCCCAGGTGTAACAGTATGAAAAAAAGAAGACTATACTTATAGAACGGAAATATTATTTCGTTCTACAAGAAGGGGATATGGCGGAATCGGTAGACGCTACGGACTTCAATTTTTTGAGCCTTGGTATGTAAACTTACCAAGTGATAGCATCCAAATCCAGGGAACCCTGGGATATTTTGAATAGGCAATCCTGAGCCAAATCTCGATTTCTAGAGAAAGGGATAGGTGCAGAGACTCAACGGAAGCTATTCTAACGAATCAACATAATTTGTATTGGATACAATCCATTATTTACAGAATGTCTTTTGTATTTTATTTAACGCTTGAAAAAGCGTTATATATCACCAATAAACAAAAATAACGATTAGAGTTCTAGGTTTGTTTTGAAAGAAATATGCCTTCACAATTGATTGAAATTTAAGGATTTTTCCAATTAAGAACTTCTCTAGAAATTTGCGTTTAATTCCATTTTTGGAAGTAATAATTGGACGAGGATAAAGATAGAGTCCAATTCTACATGTCAATGTCAACAACAATGAAAATTGGAGTAGGAGGAAAATCCGTTGGTTTTATAGATCGTGAGGGTTCAAGTCCCTCTATCCCCAGGTTATCTGTTTTATTTTCGATTTGTTAAGTGTGTTATTAAGAACATAAGAAGTTTTCATTGTATGATCAATTTGTATCTTCTTCTCTTATATATACATCTGTGTATGTATATAACTGTGTATAATATAATGTATATAACTGTGTATAATAGAATAATATATTCTATATAGAAAATAGATTCTGTTTTTATTTGTATCGTTGCTTCTACTCGTTCAAATGCTGTCTTTTACCCTTTTTTGTTTTTAGTTGACAGGAGTTTGGTTAATGTGCTAGTATGATGCACAGGGGAACAGCCGGGATAGCTCAGTTGGTAGAGCAGAGGACTGAAAATCCTTGTGTCACCAGTTCAAATCTGGTTCCTGGCATATATACTTTTATAAGTATGAAAAAGTAAAAAGGATTAGTAGACCTTATTTTCTAATTTTGAGAAAATAACTAATAGAATATTGATGATTTAGAAAAATCATCAGTGATTCAATGTTATTGAATCAATAGGGAGTTCGTCCAAGTTATTTCAAAGGGGATAAAAACTACTTGAAATAACTTGAACTAGAGAGCAATTTTCTCTATTTCATTCGTATTAATATCTTCTCGTAAAGAAGAAATATCTAGGCCTATTAGATAGTTTCCAATTCCTCTGGAAGATGCAAAAAAATGATTACGATTAATAGAAAGATTGAGAAAAAATAGCTTCTACCTTAGTATTATATAAAAATAGAACTAGATCGGGGTAAAGACCAATACCTATGATTGGTAGAAAGAGACAGATCAAAATAAAAAGTTCGCGTGGTCCCGAATCTTTAAAATAAGGATTCGGGACATTAAAAAGCTTATATCCATAGAACATTCGACGTAACATAGATAACAAATAAATGGGAGTTAATATCATTCCAATTGCCGCTATTGCAGTAATAATGATCCGAAAGGTCGAAGAATAATTATGATTAGTAATTATGCCCAAAAATATCATAAATTCTGCTACAAAACCACTCATTCCTGGCAATGCAAGAGAAGCCATTGAAAAGCTACTGAACATAGTAAAGATTTTAGGAATTGGTATAGCGATACCTCCCATTTCATCAAGAAAAAGAGTACGTATCCTATCATAACTTGTTCCTACCAAGAAAAAAAGTGCAGCACCAATTAATCCATGAGAAATCATTTGCAAAATGGCTCCATTGAGACCTGTATATGTCACGGAACCAATTCCTATAATTACAAAACCCATATGAGATATTGATGAATAGGCTATCCTTCTTTTCAAATTGCGTTGACCCATAGAAGTTAGAGCTGCATAGATAATTTGCACTGCTCCTATTATTATAAGCCACGGCGAAAACAAAGAATGAGCATGAGGTAGCAATTCCATATTGATCCGAATCAACCCATATCCTCCCATTTTCAATAGAACTCCGGCCAAAAGCATACATGTACTATAATGTGCTTCCCCATGAGTATCCGGTAACCAAGTATGTAAAGGGAAGATTGGCAATTTTATTGCATAAGCGATCAAAAACCCTAAATATAATAGTATTTCAAGTGTGATGGGATAATCTTTTTTAGCTAATAATTCGAAATCGAATGCTGGTCCATGAGATCCATAGAGACCCATACTTAAAGCTCCCATTAAGATAAAAATGGAACCACCCGCAGTATACAAAAGAAATTTTGTGGCTGAATAGAGACGTCTTTTTCCCCCCCACATGGATAAAAGTAAGTACACAGGAATTAGTTCCAACTCCCACATGAGAAAGAAAAGTAGAATATCTCGAGAAGCAAATAATCCCAATTGGCCACTGTACATTGCCAACATCAAGAAATACAATAATCGCGGATTTCGAGTAACTGGCCAAGCAGCTAAAGTAGCTAAAGTAGTTACAAATCCCGTTAATAAAATAAGTCCAATGGAAAATCCATCAATTCCCAGTTTCCAATGAAAATGAATAAGGTTTATCCAGTTATAATCTTCTTCCAATTGGATTAATGAATTATCAAAATGATAATGATAACGGAATATATAGGTCATTAAAAGAAGATCTAATAAGCAAATACCTAGAGTATACCATCGAATCATTTTATTTCCTTTATAGGGAAATAAAGGGATTAATAACCCCGCAGATATGGGCAAAATAACAATTATTGTTAACCAAGGTAAATTACTCATAATGAAGAGAAAAGAGACTTTCGATATCAAAACCCATGCTTTCAATTTTGGGTCGATTATGGGTTTTGATCAGTAAAAGAGGAAAAGGAAAATGAAAAATATGTATGGAATGAATCTAACTATTTTTCTTTTTTGATGAATCAGTAAGCTAGACCCATACTGCGCGTTGTTTCATGCCATAAATAAACACGTACACTTAAGAAATCCGTTGGACAAGCCGATTCACACCTCTTACAACCTACGCAGTCTTCTGTTCTTGGAGCAGAAGCAATTTGCTTAGCTTTACATCCTTCCCAAGGTATCATTTCTAATACATCTGTGGGACACGCTCGTACACACTGGGTACAACCAATACATGTATCATAAATTTTGACTGAATGTGCCATTGAATCTAAGAACTCCATTAGTTTTTATCTAAAAAGTGTTTCATTGAATAATATTTTTTAATATATGGCCAATAACAATATATTTTGAATATCAAGCAAATCAATAATTGTATTATCGGTGATATAATCAATAGATTCGGATTCTATCTGTTTGATTTATAAAAGAGACAGATTTTACCGAATCTGGTCTAATCGTGTTAAACAGATCATTTGGATGATGAGTTAAATATGAATTAATGCTCTTGATTGATCGTAATACTTTTAATAAATCTCTATAAAATAAAAGATCTAGATCTATTTTTAGAGAGATAATCCTAGTATCTATTTGAATAGAAATAGGTATACAAATTTATCATATGGAAGGAGATATTACCATTTTGACAAATTAAATTGATCGATACGAGTTGATTTTCTGTTACGATATATTGCCAGAACAATAGCTAATCCAATAGCTGCTTCAGCAGCAGCAATAGCTATAACAAAGATCGAAAAGATATCCCCCTTTACTTGCCTACTATCAAAAAAATCTGAGAATGTTACTAGGTTTAAATTAACCGCATTGAGTATTAGCTCAAGACACATAAGTGCTTTAACCATGTTTCGACTTGTTACTAGTCCATAAATACCAATAGAGAATAAATAAGCACCTAAAATAAGCGCATGTTCGAGCATAATAGAGGAACTCCTCATACCTTCATTTCTTCAGATACAAACAAAAGTGATAGTTTCTAATTTACCATTATCGAAAGAAAAAAAATGACACAGATAAAACAGCGTATTTATGCCGCACGAGAGCTTTCATTTTCAAACTGTTTCTTCTTGGCGAGCTATAGTAATGGCTCCTATAAGAGCAACTAGAAGAATTAGAGAAATAAGTTCGAATGGAAGGAAAAAATCAGTGGATAAATGAGCCCCAATACGTTGAATATTGTTTGTTAAATCTCGTTCTAACATTTGATCTGATTTTTGAGTCAGAGATATTCCGAACCATGATATGTTCAAGATAATAGTAATTAATGAACAAAAAAGACTCGTACAAACTATTGAAGTAATGCTATCTCCGACAGTCCAGGGAGGGGCATAATTGGGATATTTTGGATTATTCATCAACATTACGGCAAATAGAATCAAAATATTAACAGCTCCTATGTAGATCAGGATTTGTGCAACAGCTACGAAATCCGCGTTCAGTATAATATAGAAAAAAGATATACAAATTAGAACTAACCCCAATGAAAGAGCGGAATAAATTATATTAGTAATTAATACTACTCCTATACCTCCTAATATAAGACTTAGCGTTAGAGGAGCCAACAAAAGAATATCATATATCGATTCAGGTCGATTCATTATGTGTACAATAAGTTTGTATATTATTTCCTCCCATTAAAAAGTTACCCCATTTACCTATATGCTATACTGGATTTGTAATTTCATTTGATATGGGCACTGATTAATTAATCTATAGATCAATAATAGATTGATTCCGATCAATCACACATGTGACATTATTAATGGAATGCCAATAGAATTATTAATTAATTCCTTATTTGTAAAAAGGAATATTTTGTTTATTAGATACTCTTTGATCGGAGCTCAATCTGAATAATCAGAGAAATGATTGAATCATAAAATTTGTCCGTAGTTTCTTCAGACATACTAAGTTAATATGTTGAGCTCGGAATTGTTTGAATTGTTAAATCTTCAACAACCGATATTGGTAAACGTCCTAAAGCGATGTGATCATAATTTAATTCATGACGATCATAGGTCGAAAGTTCATATTCTTCAGTCATCGCTAGACAATTTGTGGGGCAATATTCGACACAATTTCCACAAAAGATACAAATTCCAAAATCAATACTATAATTTTCCAATCGTTTTTTTCCCATATCTATTCCGACTTTCCAATCCACAACAGGTAGATTGATCGGGCATACACGGACGCATACTTCACAAGCAATACATTTATCAAATTCAAAGTGGATCCTCCCGCGAAATCGTTCTGATGGGATCCATTTTTCATAGGGATATTGGATAGTAATAGGTAAACGATTCATGTGATATAAGGTAACCATAAAACCTTGCCCAATGTATCTCGCAGCCTGAATTGCTTGTTCACTATAATTCATAAACCCAGTTACCATGGAGAACATGTGTAAAATCTCCTTGAATAATCATTTCATAGAAATTGATTTCTCTTGATAGATTTGATCTATCAAATTTGGATATAATTGCAAAATTGATAAGAACCTGAAAAGAAAATTAGTTACAATAAAATAAGTTGTAAAGAAGCTGTTAGTAACAGATTACCCAAAGCAATAGGTAAAAGAAATTTCCACCCAAGATCCAATAATTGGTCCATTCTTATCCTAGGCAAGGTCCATCTTGCCGTGATAGAAATAAATAAGAATAGATAGGCTTTAGCTAATATAATGAGAATTCCGATTGTTATATTAATGACCCCGCTAATTCCAGAAATAGAATCCCATTCGAAATGTTCCAGAATGGGTATGAATGGAATTGATAAGTTCCATCCGCCCAAGTAAAGAACTGTTACAAAGAATGAAGAAGCTAATAGATTTAGGTAAGAAGCAACGTAAAATAAACCAAATTTGATACCCGAATATTCAGTTTGATAACCCGCTACCAATTCTTCTTCTGCTTCTGGTAAATCAAAGGGCAATCTTTCACATTCTGCCAGAGATGAGATGAAAAAAGCTAAAAACCCTATAGGTTGACGCCACAAATTCCATCCTAAAAAACCATATCTGCACTGTGCTTCAACTATATCAATTGTACTTGAACTATTGGATAATTATAGTCGACAGAAACATCACTGTTTTCATCTCTATTCCAAAACCGTACGTGAAACTTTCACTTCATACGGCTTCTCAATGGTCATTAAGAAATAAAGAACACAATAAAAAAAGCACCAGATCATAAATCGAACCAATGAGATTCCGTCTGCTACAAATAATAGGAGCTTTTGAACCTATCTTAACCTTCAGTATTTTTTTGCGAGAGAAAGAAAACTGTGTAAAGGATTACTTCGTTCTGTATAGCCATTTTTTTTTTTAGTAGATAGAAACATATTGTAGATCGGGGTTCTGAGAAAGTACTACTTGATCATCCCTACCAATGTCAAGTCCTTATGGTTATCCCATTTCTATGGAAATATCTTTGGTCTAGATATCAGTTTCTTTTTTTCACTAATCTTTTTTATATCTTGGTGTTTCTCACCATCTACCTTTGCTTGATTTTTAGTAATTTTTAGTATATATGACAGTAACTTCATACTTTTGTCCTTTGCCTCCCCGCTATTGGACCCCAATGACTAATATATGAACTGGGGTACACAGTTTTCACTGATTGTGCATGCTCTCACTCTTGTACATAGGGGATGGGACTTAATCATCTTACTGCAAGATTTATAAACTGTTTGATCTCACCCATATGACTATCTAGTTTTTTGATCGGAATATTCATCCCATTCACTTCTGTTTTTCCCTCTTTTTATTTCTACTAATAACTAAAAAAAGGGAAAAATGAATCTCATATTCCAACGAATCACACGTAGAGATATAGATAACACACATAAAGCTAAAGGAATTTCGTAACTAATAGCTTGAGCAGCAGCTCGGAGACCACCTAAAAAAGAATATTTATTATTGGATCCATATCCTGCTATAAGCAGTCCAAGGGGAGCAATACTTGAAATTGCAATCCAAAAAAAAACGCCTATACTAAGATCAATTAAAACAATGTCACGACCAAAGGGAATTACTAAATAGCCTAAAAAAATAGGTATCACCACTACCGCTGGTCCAATACTAAATAACCAAATATCCCCCCTAGATGGGATAATATCCTCTTTTAGCAGTAGTTTTATTCCATCCGTCAAAGCTTGAATAATTCCCAAAGGACCGGCGTATTCAGGTCCAATGCGTTGTTGTATTCCCGCAGATATTTTTCTTTCGAGCCATACAATAACTAATACTCCTATCGTAATTCCCAATAGAAGGATAATTATGTCAATTAGAATCCATATAAGACTATATATTTCTTTTGAAAATCCCAATCGATAAAATAAATTGATAGCTTGTTCTTCGAGATCTGCTATATTAATCACCATTTTAACGATCAACCTCTCCCATAATGATATCTATACTACCCAAAATCGTCATGATATCGGCTAATTTCATCCTTTTAACCAGTTGAGGAGGAATCTGCAAATTAATAAAACCAGGTGGTCGAATTTTCCATCTCCAGGGGAAAATGTGATCATCTCCTATAAAAAAAATTCCTAATTCCCCCTTAGGAGCTTCTACTCTCACGTAATGTTCTTGTTTTGATAACTCAAAAGTAGGGGAAGGTTTTTTACTAATAAATCGAGATTCGAAATCGTTCCATTGCGAATCTTTTCCCTTATTTAAACGTCGAACCTCTAAATTCTCATAGGGGCCCCCCGGAATTATTTCTAGGGCCTGTCTAATTATTTTTATAGATTCTTTCATTTCTCCGATTCGAAGCAAATAACGAGCTAACGAATCTCCTTCTTTTTGCCATTGGATTTCCCAATCCAATTCATCATAACATTCATAATGATCCACTTTACGAAGATCCCATTGGATTCCGGAAGCTCGTAGCATGGGTCCTGATAAACTCCAATCTATTGCTTCTTCTCTACTAATAATGCCTACTCCCTCAACTCGTTTCAAAAAGATAGGATTGCGTGTAATAAGTCTTTCATATTCTGTCACTTTTGGAAAGAAATAATAGCAAAAATCGAAGCATTTATCTACCCAACCGTAGGGTAAATCTACAGCTACTCCTCCAATACGGAAATAATTATGCATCATTCGCATGCCCGTGGCAGCTTCAAATAAATCATATATCATTTCCCTCTCTCTTAAAATATAAAAGAAAGGAGTCTGCGCACCAATATCAGCCATGAAAGGTCCAAGCCATAACAAATGAGAAGCTATACGACTTAACTCTAGCATAATCATTCTAATATAGCTAGCCCTTTTAGGTATTTGAATATTTTCCAATTTTTCTGGTGCATTAACCGTTATCGCCTCTGTGAACATAGTAGCTAAATAATCCCATCGTGTTACATAGGGGAGATATTGAACAATTGTTCGGTTCTCAGCAATTTTTTCCATCCCTCTATGTAAATAACCTAATATAGGTTCACAGTCAATAACATCTTCACCATCTAGAGTAACAATAAGTCGAAGAACACCATGCATTGATGGATGATGAGGACCCATACTTACCATCATGAGGTCTTTCTCCCTAGCAACCATAATCATAACTCTTCCCCGGTTAAAAAAATAAATGAGAACAAAAGAAAGAATGACTCATTAGGATCCGGAATTTAATAAAACATAATTTCTGAAAATTTCGTTCAAAATTAACGCAGTCCACGAATATCTAATTGATCGATTAAACGTTTGTAACGAAGTCTATCTTTCTTTAACAGATAAATAAGAAGTCGTTTACGTTTACCCACAATTTTCCACAAACCTCTTTGGGACGAGTAGTCTCTTCTGTGCAGGTCCAAATGTTCAGTAATTTTTTGAATTCGACTGGTTAAATAACATACTTGAGATTCAACAGATCCTCTTTGTTCTCTAGGAATCAAAGAGGGGCGAACAGACAAATTTTTGATCATAAAAAAAATATTCCGAAGTTCAATATTATTGATTTAATTTAGAGTAAGAAAAAAGAATGAGATCCATTTCTTTTTGTTCATGGTCTATATATTCCTACGTTTCGATCGAATTTCTCTTCGACATAAAGAAAATGCAACTTTCATAGAATAAAGCTACCATACCAGCAAGATTTAATGTCGGAGTTTATCCAGGATTATTCAAAATAATGATGCACTCTCCTTTTCCATTGAGAAAGAAAAAAAAGGGATGATGGAATGATTAATAAATTCCCCATCTTTAAGGTCAAAGAGAAGGGCTGTAGTGGATTATAGAACCGTGTCCCTTGATCTTTCCAAGTACCTCCAAGAGACCCTAGAGATTCCCATTGCTCCTCTCTAGGGTCTTGGAGGGTGTACTATAGTTACACCACTTCCTCTAATTTATTCATTATTTTCGGGATCTTCTTCATCCTTCCCTGTACTAAGGGAGGAATCGTGCTTGGATGGCGGCCCAGGATCAACCTCATAAAAACCCTTCGGGTTTTTTACCATTATTAGTTCTGCCGGTAGGTCCAGTACCGATCCCGTTGTTATCATATCATCCTTGTCACCGAAAAAAAACTCTCTTAAAGAAGAATCACTCATAAGATAAGAAAGAGCTTTTCTTGCGTCCGAATTTGCTTTTTTCCTCCAAACTTTGTTACGATGCTGTTTTTTGGATTTAGAGGTGCGTTTTTTTGGTACAGCCATAATATTTTTATAGTTTGATTTTTATTTAGAAAAAAATAGAAAATTTTTTAATATTATATAATCTTTTTTTTTTTTTTTTTTAAACTTCTTATATATATTTAAATTAAATTAATTTTTATAGTTTAGTTCCAAAAATATGATAGAATATTCTATCATATTTTTCTTCTATTTTGCAACCTATTTTGCAACCTTATTATAGAATATTGACTAGTAATAGGAGATCCACGATACAAATTGATAACAATTATCTTACATATGTATATCGAATTTTGAGTAAATGAAAAGCCACTATGTTATTTTAACAGATTCAATTATTTCTCATCTTAAGAATTCCAATTGGTTTCATTTTCTATTCAATTCTATTCTTAATACTACTATTGATCAACAATAGAAAATTTTCTAAAATAAAAATGTGTGTGTACATGACTAATAGCTCAGTACCTCGACTGAAAAAGAGTTCCTTCTTGCTCATCTTACAAATATTTGATTAGTATCAGTATTGACCGGTGCAAATCTTTTGCAGAAAAAAGATCGAAAAAAGGTCACAATAAATATGAAATCGATAGGATTGCATCCCATATTCTATCGTTCTTCTTTATTCATGATATATCGTTTTTATTTTATTCTCTTCAGGGTCTAGTGGATTGGAAACCAAGAATGTGGAATATCAAAATATTAAGAATAATGATTTAATCTTCCTATGGAATTTATATACAAATATGCTCGGGTCGTGCCTTTCCTTCCGCTTTCAGCTTCTGTACCAATCGGATTAGGATCCTTTTTTTTTCCAGGAGCAACTAAGAGTGTTCGCCGTACATGGGCTCTTATTAGCATTTTTCTGTTAAGCGTAGCTATGTTTCTTTCTTTCAATTTGTTCTTGCAACAGATTACCGGCGGTCCCATCTATCAGTATTTCTGGTCCTGGGTTATAAATAATAAGTTTTCATTAGAGTTAGGCTATTTGATTGATCCACTTACTTCCATTATGTTAGTTTTAGTTACAACAGTTGGAACCATGGTTATGATCTACAGCGATAATTATATGTCGCATGATAAAACATATGTGAGGTTTTTTGCTTACCTTAATTTTTTCAATGCTTCTATGCTGGGGTTAGTTATTAGCCCTAATTTATTACAAATATATTTTTTTTGGGAATTAGTAGGAATGTGCTCCTATTTATTGATAGGTTTCTGGTTTACGCGACCCAGCGCGGCTAATGCTTGTCAAAAAGCATTTATAACTAATCGTGCAGGGGATTTTGGACTCTTATTAGGAATCCTAGGTTTTTATTGGGTAACAGGTAGTTTTGAATTTCAATATTTGTCTGAAAAATTCAACGAATGGACTGCCGTTGATGGGGTTGGTTTGTTTTTTGTTACTTCGTGTGCTTTTCTCTTATTTTTAGGCCCAGTAGCCAAATCTGCACAATTTCCACTTCATGTATGGTTACCTGATGCTATGGAAGGGCCTACTCCTATTTCAGCTCTTATACATGCCGCTACTATGGTAGCAGCAGGAATTTTTCTTGTAGCTCGATTGTTTCCTCTTTTTAAAGCTCTACCTTTAATAATGTATCTTATCTCTTGGATAGGTGGAATAACAGCTCTATTGGGAGCTACTATGGCTCTCGCTCAAAAAGATCTTAAAAGAGGCTTGGCTTATTCTACTATGTCTCAATTAGGTTACATGATGTTAGCTCTAGGGATAGATTCCTATCGAATCGCTCTGTTCCATTTGATTACACATGCTTATTCCAAGGCATTATTGTTCCTAGGATCCGGATCAGTCATCCATTCCATGGAACCCATTGTTGGATATTGTCCCAGTAAAAGTCAGAATATGGCTCTTATGGGTGGTTTGAGAAAATATATGCCAATTACGGGAATCACTTTTCTTTTAGGGACACTTTCTCTTTCTGGTATTCCACCTTTTGCTTGTTTTTGGTCTAAAGACCAAATTCTTAGTGATAGTAAGTTATATTCTCCCATTTTTGGGGGAATAACTTGGTTCACAGCAGGATTAACTGCCTTTTACATGTTTCGTATGTATTTACTTACTTTTGAAGGGGACTTCCGCGTAAATTTAGTTAATTCATATAACAACCATATTACATTATATTCGACTTCTATGTGGGGAGAGGAGGAATCCGGGATATCAAATAGAACGATAGCGGATTCTATGTCGAATCAAATTATAGGAAGCAATAATTCCTTTTCCAAAGAAGCATTTCAAATTTCGAATAAGATGGAAGGATTGTACAAAAAGAACAGAGGTTTGGTTGTCACTTATCCTTTCTTCCATAAGGGATCTTTTGCATATCCGAAAGAATCGGGCAAGACAATGCTATTTCCTTTAGTTGTATTGGGAATATTTACTCTGTTTGTTGGATTGATAGGAGTTCCTTTTTTTCGAAGCGGAATGAGTTATGACATATTATCTCAATGGTTTACTTCATCGATGACCCCTTTTGATAAGAAACATCCGGAGAATTGGTCCGAATTTTTCATAGACGCAATCCCCTCAGTTGGTATAGCATTTCTCGGTATATTGATTGCCTGTATTCTACATAGACCTATTTACTTCTTATCAAAGGATGTATATCATAAAACAAATCCTAATATGAAGATTATTATGGACCAATCGATTAATATTATATATAATTGGTCTTTTTATCGAGCTTATATAGACATATATTATGACATAATCTTGATTAAAGGTATACAAGGATTAGCTGAAACAAGTCATTCATTTGATCAATGGGCAATTGATGGAATCCCGAATGGATTAGGTTTTTTAGGTCTTTTTGTAGGAGAGGGAATGAGATGCTTAGGAGGGGGACGTATATCTTCCTATATATTTTTTTCTTTATTTTGTATATTAATATCTACATTAATATATTACTATTTTA